ACACGCAAAAAACACACCCACTAAGTAACTTTTCATTCTAGAAGAACCGCAATACCATAATATTTCCTGATCGAAACAGGGAAGAATACAGAGTAATGGCCCGCGTAGGTAGTTTCAACCTACTTTCTCTACTTACTTATCGAAGCCGAAGAGCATAGCAGGGCGAAGCATGCGGGCTTCAATTTCATCATTAGAAAACGCATAAATGCTTTTTTCGTGGAAATAAACTAGAATATGGAGCTCAGGGCTGAGCCTTGTGTCCTCTGGCCAAAGGTTTAAAAAAGCGAGAAGGTCCAATTAGTATGGCTAAAGATACGAGGTTCGAAAAAAAATAGTTTTCTGTTCAAAAATCTATTGTGTGCCTTAACAAAATTATTGTATAGTACGACGCAAGGTTGCCCTCACCTCCACTATTTGTGCCATGCGGTTTATTATTCAGAAAATAGAAACCATGTTGACAAACATAGCATTTGTTTAATATAGAAAAAAAACCCGGCATCACTTACTTAAATTCAGGGTATGTCGAAGAAGAAGAAGAAAAGAAACTAAAAAAAAAATAATAATAATGATCCTATGCTAATAAAACAAATTGTTATACGAAAAAAAGCCCAAGAGATTGAAAAAAAATCTCCATATATTCTTTTATTTCATTGTAGTGGCTTGACAAGTCGACAATGGCGACAACTCAAAAATCTATTGTGTGCCTTTCGAGGTAGAACTTTATTTCGACCAAATTACAAAAGAAAACTACCACATAAAAACAAGCAAGGTGGTTTTATTGAGCAGCTTGCTTCTAGCGCAGGTCCCACTTGTATCTTGTACTTAACTAAAGAAGCACCAGATAATACATGGTCACAGTTATTACCTTTGGCCTCATACAACCAAAATCTAGTTTTATTATACGGACAACTTCAATCTACTTTAGTCAATCATATGGATATAAAAAAAGCGGCTAATTTAGAAATAACATCAGTATTTCAACAACTTTTTGAGCTCATTTTTTACCCATATAATTCTTTATGTTCTTGTCTGAACAAGCCAATTTATGCTCTACCCACTATACAAGAAAAGACGCAAGAAGGGTTGCTTAGTCACCAGAAGATAACCAACCACTTAATAACTAACACAAATAGTTAACTAACACAAATAGTTAACTATTATAGTTAACTAACACAAATAGTAATGGATGATTTGTTTTTTTGGCGAATAACGGGATTTGAACCCGTGTTTTCAAATTCACAATCTGACACTTTCACCTATTAAGTTATACTCGCCCTTCCAATTCAGACATTAAAATACTCGCTATCGGATTCGAACCGATAACCCATAGGAACAGATTTTGAGACTGCCGTGTTTACCATTTTCACCAAGCGAGTATGCTCACTATCGGACTTGAACCGATAACCCATAGGAACAGATTTTAAGTCTGTCGTGTTTACCATTTTCACCAAGTGAGCTTAGGCAGGCGAAGCGCAGAATCGAAACACAATAACACAATCTTTTTCTTTAACACAATCCCCATCTTTCGTTTTCCTTTTGCCATTCCATCTTATAGACATCTCCGGCTTATCCCGGCTCGGCTGAATCTGCGGTATCTTCTCAAATATTTGAAAAATCTATAGTCCTCTGTCTCAAGGTGTGTAGAGACTCCTTTTTTATTGATTTATACTAATCTATCTTAGATCCGAGATAGTGCCGAAAAAATGATTCAATTTAATCTAACCATGGTTGCCTCGGCAATGGCAATGACTTTTATACAATATGCAGAATACTCCAAAACCTCTATTTAGAACTGAAAGAAGATAATGCTTTTTTATGAGAAAATCATAAAGTGCAAAGGTTAAAATTTTGAGCTTTGTTTTACGTAGTTTCGCCATCTATATAATAGGATATGGTAGAAAATAATAAGTTGGCGAGGAAGTAAAAATATATATATATCTATATATATATATATTTTTTTTTTTATTCTGTGGTCTTGCAATTGTGTTTAAAGCTAAGGGCCCAGCCCCCTATTTCCTATCGTTTCCGTTAATCAAATAAAGGCTTCGTTTAGCCAGGGGTTATTCTTCTCCTCTGCTGAATTGCTTTGCGAACGAAGTAGGCTAAAAAAATAAAGATTTTTTTTGTCCGCCTTATTCTCTTCTATCATTCAAATGGCCCTATGAGTTTTTGCCGAGCAAAATATTGATTGCATAAGCCATCGGCTTCCACAGAGACCAATGAAGTGATAACAGCAGCGTAGCCAAGCTTGTTCCGCCCGCTGTGCGCAAAAAAAGAGTTTTTTCCGGCACTTAGTAAAACAAAATTTTGACACTCCTTGCGTTGCGGATGATGAGTGGATTACTAATAAAATGGAGTGATCCAAGATGACCTCTCTTTCAATTTCAATTATGTCATTATATAGTAATGGCATGCGGCGAACTCTATTGGATGCGCCAAAAACTTGATTTGTTGGGCTGTGTCAATTTAGTAAGATTGACAGAGCCTTCATCTAAGTCTCGGCTCGTGCAGCTGTCGCCCAAAATACAATCAATTATCTATCCAATCGACTGTATTTTGGTCACAATAAAAAAAAATGATTTATGTATGTATTTATTAATTGTAACTTTACCTTTACTAGGTAGTTGTGTAGCAGGTGCTTTTGGTCGTCTTCTTGGTCTACGAGGAACTGCTATAGTCACAACCACGTGTGTTTCATTATCTTTCATTTTCTCTTTGATTGCTTTTTATGAAGTTGCACTGGGAGCCAGTGCTTGCTATATGAAAATTGCTCCATGGATTTTTTCCGAGATGTTTGATGCTTCTTGGGGCTTCTTTGGCGACCGTGAAGTCACCGGATGAATTGCTGGATAGATAGATTATCTGGACGCTGCAGTTGCTCTGCGGTGAGACGGACTCGACTCACTCTCTGGGGCGAACTCCTGTAGAGCATCATAGCATGTCGGGAAACGGGCATACTGGACGTAGCCAAAAATATCCTTGGCTGTGCCCCGACCGTGTCTTTGAGACACAGGTGAGGCCGTAGGTCACGAACGTAAGGTGGAGGAGGTATCCCAAACTTGGCGCATCGGGCGAGGCCCGCGTTCCCCCTGCATATAGGCAGCAAGAGGGCGCATATGCCTGAACAAATAGGGGGCCTGAGTCCAATAAGGACAGCACACCACTTCAAGCGCACCTATGTCTCGGTATCAATAGAGTATTCGGTGGAACCGGTGAACCATACATTTTTCTAGATAGAGATGCGTGGGACAGAGGGCTCGTAGTACCTGCCTACCCGCTTCAAATATTCAAAAATTTTTTTGCTGCGAGTTTTTTCAGAAGAACATTGATATCAGCAGAAGGGAAGGGGCCTAAGTCGGCAGATGCCGTACGCTTGAGTGGCAAAGGTGAGCGACACTATACGGCTAAGCGATAAAAAAAGAATATGCAGCGAATAAAAAAAAATCTATTTTTTGCTGCGGCCCGCTTAAACATACAATGGTTACTCCAAGCCTTAATGACAATCTCAAGTTGGTGAGCCGTGTGATAGGTAACTATCTTGCACGGTTCGGGGAGCACTTTATTATTTTACTCGAGTGAACGGCCGCCGCATTGCGGTACGCAAAAAATTTCCTGCTTGATTCTGCGATTAAAGGCCCCAGTAAAATAAAACTTTTGACTCTGTGTTTGATAGTCCGACTGTAGTTATGTTAATTGTGGTTACATTTGTAAGTAGCTTAGTTCATCTCTATTCCATTTCATATATGTCTGAGGATCCACACAGCCCTCGATTTATGTGTTATTTATCCATTTTTACTTTTTTTATGCTAATGTCGGTCACCGGAGATAACTTTATCCAATTATTTTTAGGATGGGAAGGAGTAGGTCTCGCTTCATATTTGTTAATTAATTTCTGGTTTACACGACTTCAGGCCAATAAAGCAGCTATAAAAGCTATGCTTGTCAATCGAGTAGGTGATTTCGGATTAGCTCTCGGGATTATGGGTTGTTTTACTATTTTTCAAACAGTAGACTTTTCGACTATTTTTGCTCGTGCCAGCGCCTTTTCCGAACCCCATCATTATTTTATTTTTTGCAATATGAGATTTCATGCCATAACTGTTATTTGTATCTTACTTTTCATCGGCGCTGTTGGGAAATCTGCACAAATAGGATTGCATACTCGGTTACCTGATGCAATGGAGGGTTTTCGAATATCTGAGGGCTCTCATGTGCCAATAGGTACATTATACCAATCTCACTGTATGCCGGAATCGTCGATCAAATGAGAGTCCCCATCGGAAAAATATCTCATTTTGGCCAATCGGCAGGAAACCTATAAAGGAAGGCCAAGCCCACCCAACAAAGTAAAGGCTGAAGGAGCTCTATAGGATCCTCAGAGACTGTACGTGAGACCTCTTGTCCGAAATGGAATTTATTCTTGAAAAGCGAAGCTGACCAGATTTAACTAAGATACGAAGCATTCTTTTGTCGTGAAGATTCGATCATCTTTTTTTTAGATTCTATAGTCTAGATATGCAGGTCTTATGGAATAGAAGGATCCGTATAGGGTTTGGGCATGTAGAAAACCTTGTATTGAATCAAATACTCCTCATCAGTTTGGTTATAAGCTGGAAACGGAAAAAAATATATATATTGTTTTTTTCCAGCGCGGCCTGATGTTACATCCCAACTTTCCGCCTGAGCCCAGCCTTATTGTCATCCTCACCAAAGCGCCGCGCGCTGAATCTACCAGGATGCAGTTTAAAAAAGCTTAAATATTTTTTTTGCTTCGCGAAATATATCTATACTCGCGAAAAGCGTTGGGAGGATGGAGCTGAGACGGTGTCTCATGTAGAAAAGAAGAAAAACATCTTAGTTGTTAGGGACGCAGCATCCGTAAGATTCTCGGGAGAGTCTTTATTTCATAAGTGGAAGATACAGTCCCTACTCTTGCTAGGCTTATCAGCTTATTACCTAATGCTCTAAAATAGTATTTCTTTGCCTTATGGGAGCGTAAGAGATTATTAAAGAGTAGCCCACTCCAGTATCTGCTTCGATTCATGCAGCTACTATGGTAACAGCAGGCGTTTTTATGATAGCAAGGTGCTCCCCTTTATTCGAATATTCATCCACTGCTTTGATTGTTATTACTTTCGTAGGGGCTATGACGTCATTCTTCGCGGCAACCACTGGAATATTACAGAATGATTTAAAGAGGGTCATAGCCTATTCAACTTGTAGCCAATTAGGCTATATGATATTTGCTTGCGGTATTTCCAACTATTCCGTTAGCGTATTTCATTTAATGAATCACGCTTTTTTTAAAGCATTACTTTTTTTGAGTGCAGGTTCAGTGATTCATGCCATGTCGGATGAGCAAGATATGCGTAAGATGGGAGGGCTTGCTTCCTTGTTACCTTTCACTTATGCCATGATGCTTATAGGCAGTTTATCTTTAATAGGTTTTCCTTTTCGTACTGGATTCTATTCTAAAGATGTTATTTTAGAGCTCGCTTATACTAAATATACGATTAGTGGTAACTTTGCTTTCTGGTTGGGAAGTGTTTCTGTCTTCTTTACTTCCTATTATTCCTTTCGTCTACTTTTTTTAACTTCTTTAGCATCAACAAATTCATTCAAGCGAGACATCTTACGATGTCATGATGCGCCCATTCTTATGGCAATCCCTTTAATCTCTTTGGCTTTTGGAAGTATTTTTGTAGGATACGTGGCCAAAGTGTGACCTGTTAGCCCATAAGTCACTCCTGTGACGAAGCGGCTGTTGCTCACTCAAAAAATAGATTATTTTTCGAAGTGGACAATAATTGAGAATTGGATGCGGGCGAAATTCCCGCCAATGGCTGAGATGTTCAGTCGACTCTCCTCCCTTTGTAGGAGGTCCGGCAGCCCTCGAGTTGGAGGTGAGCAAAAAAGGGAGGAGGAAAGAGGCCTTGGTGAACCACTATAAGTAAACAAGTGTAAGCTTTGTTGCCCGACAGTATCAAGTACTGACCACACTGAAGGACGGATCCTAGAATGAAAAGGAGGAATGAAGGGTACTTGCAGTGCAAATTTTTGGTCTTGCATTGAACATCCAATGGACCTTGGACTAAATGGCCACTGTCTGAAAGGACTATGTCCAAGAGACCACCCCGCAAAGTACATCTTGCGCCTATGGGCCGCTATAACTATCCAATACACTCAAAACTGGAAAACTCTGGTAGGGCTCCCTTGCGGCGGGCTGCCAAGCTATAAACCCAACGAGAGTAGGATTCTCTAAAAAGCCAAGGCCGCAGAGTGCAGCCAGCCAAAATAGATTTCTTTTCGCAGCATTTTTATTATGCCCACTTGGAGATTTAGGATTTCAGTAAAAACTGGAAAGGAGAATAAGTTATGAGTAGGTTCTACATAGATACCCAAACGATACCCTGGGAACAAATTCCTTGGCCCAAGGTCGAGGCAGTTGTTTTTAGACTCCAAACCAGGATTTACCAAGCTTCTCGCTCCGACAATATGGACAAGATGCGTGCTCTACAATTTAGACTCATACGAAATCTACATGCCAGACTCTTAGCCGTAAGACAAGTTACGCGGGAGAACCAAAGGAAAAAGGACCCTGACATTTACAAGAAGTTGGTTGCCTCGGGATCACAAAAAATAGAGATGGCAAGAGGTCTTCAATTGGATGGAAAGGCTACGCCCGTTCGTCAGATGATAATAGCAAAGCCCCGAAAAGAGAGAGAGCACCCCAGAAAGCTACGAGCAAAAAAAAAATATAGATTTTGTTGCGCCTTTTCTGCACTAGGCGCAACAAAACGTATAGTCAATCAGGCACGCTTTGCGCCTGGAAAATGGAAAGCAAAAAACAATCTATATTTTTTTTTTCGAACTAAACTTCGCGTCTTTTTATCTTTTTGGCCTATTTGCGTCATTGAAGACAGAGCGAAGCAGGCTTTAATCAAAATGGCCTTAGAAACTGAATGGGAAGCCCGCTTCGAACCCAATTCTTATGGATTCAGACCCGGACGAAGCTACCAGGATGCCATCAAAGCCATATTCGACGCTATTCGAGCCAAGCCCAAGTATGTTTTGAACGCGGACATTTCCAAATGTTTCGATCGCATCGACCACCAAGCCCTCTTGAACAAACTGAAAACTTTGCCTAATTTAGCCAAACAGGTCGAAGCCTGGCTTAAGGTCAACCTCATGACCGGATTAGGAAATAATGCTCAGTACATGGGAAGGGGCACCTATCGCGTGATCTTTCCACTGCTAGTCAACATTGCTCTCCATGGGATGGAGACGGCTTTAACAGAGTGGTCACTGAAAGCATATCCCAAAGGACCAACTCCGATACTGGTTAGATATGCCAACGACTTCGTTGTACTTCACCAATCCGAAGAGATCATAGAACAAGCTCAGGCATTCCTGAGGGAATGGTTAAAGTGCATGGGACTAGAATTGCACTCAGAGAAAATCCAGGTAGTCGACACTGGATCCGGGTTCCAATTTCTAGGGTTTTCAATCAATCATATCTGGAAATGGGGCAAAGTTAGAACTTTAATAACTCCGTCTCGTGAGTCTCGCCGGAGATTTCTCGAAGATATGCGACGGGCCATTCAATTGTCAAAAGGAAAAGCAGCCTACCAACTTATCATAACCCTAGTACCCCAAATAGTAGGATGGGGCAACTACTTCAAATACTCTGAATGCAACAATCTATTTCGGAGATTAGACCATGATATCTTTCAAAAGATCCGAGCATGGGTATACCGACGGCATCCGACATGGGGTCGTGATAGAATCAAACAAAAGTACTTCCCCGAAAAGAGAAGCTGGCTCTTCAACAAGAAAGTATACCAAGATAACTGGATTTTGTACGACTCTCGCACAACGGCCTTCGGGGTGAAAAGAGAATATTACCTGGTCAAACTGAGTTGGATAGCTAGCCACAAGCACATGTTGGCAAGACAAGATAAGAGCCCGATAAAATGAAAAGCCGCGTGAAAAAAGAGCGCAACAGCAAAAAAATCTAGATTTTTTTTTTGCTCTTGACTTCTCCGTTCTACTGCGCACCTTTAACGGAACTACTATCTACTGAAATCTAAAGGTTCCAAATGCGGTAACCAAAAAGCTAAAGGGCTCTTTCTTTATTACATCGCCCAAACATGTTAGAAAACCATGAGAGCCTAAAAGTAGAGCACATCAACGTGAAATCCTTGTGTGTTCGTAGAGAACTTATGAACAAGCACTGCCATATTGGAGACAAGCAAGAAGACGTAAAAATTCTGAGAGGAGCCGTATGAGGCGGAAGCCTCACGTACGGTTTTGAAGCCAAGCCGTTCCAGCAATGGAACGGCTTAGGAACCGATATGATGATTGGTTTAGGTACCAATTTTTGGGCTAATTCTCTTTTCATACTACCAAAAAATGAAATTATTGCCGAATCCGAGTTTGCTACTCCAACAATTATCAAACTAATTCCTATTTTGTTTAGTACTTTAGGTGCTTTTATGGCATATAATATAAATTTTGTAGCAAATCCATTCATTTTTGCTTTGAAAACTAGTACTTTGGGTAATCGATTATATTGCTTTTTAAATAAGCGCCGGTTTTTTGATAAACTTTTCAATGACTTTATAGTCAGGTTCTTTTTGCGTTTTGGATATGAAGTTTCATTTAAAGTTTTAGACAAGGGTGCTATTGAAATCCTGGGACCTTATGGAATTTCGTACACATTTCGAAAATTAGCCAAGCAGATAAGTAAACTTCAAAGTGGTTTTGTTTATCATTATGCTTTTGTAATGTTGATCGGCTTAACCATATTTATTACCATAATAGGTCCGTGGGATTTTATTTCTTTCTGGGTAGATAATCGATTGTATTTTATTTACATAGTGAGTTTTCTATTTATTCATTTTGAAAACGACATTAGCACGAACTAAAGGGGCATACTTCCTTATATAATACCATGAAACTTTGAGGGACGCAATGATAAGCCAGTGCTACGCCCTTTTTTTGGCCCCGCCGAGAGGGAGGGCTGAGGCCCAACGAAGCCTAACAAGCAAAAAAAATAGATTTTTTGGAGCCTAAGCTATGCTCTGCGGTCTAGCTATGATAAACCGTAGAAAGAAAATGGATCCTCGAATAAAGCACGTTATTGCTTTGGGTCTATGGGGAATCTGAAGAAGAAGAAGAAGAAAGTAAAGGTTGGAATGATAGAATAATGAATCGAAAGAGAGGAAATGAAAAAAACCATAAAACGAAAAAAAAAAATTTCGGCTTTTTTTATTCTCCTCGACCGTGACTGAGACCGTCCAGTCACGTGATTGAGGCCGTCCAGTCATAATAGCAAGCCCTAGAGCATTGAACAAAGCGGTGAAAGGCGAAGCATGCAATTACATAGTATGCGCGTATAAAAGCTCATCAAGTTATGCAATTATTGCGGGCTTTATGTATATAAGTGCAGGGGGTTATGATGATATACCCATAAGGCCTCTATGGCTGGAGAGCCGGGAGGAAATATGGACCCGCGGCCTGCGAAGAAAGCTGCGTCCCCGGGATCTTCTGGAAAAAGAGTAAACATTTATGTTACAATTTTTAGCTCCATTTTATTCCAATCTCAGTGGTCTCATTCTGTGTCCTTTATTAGGAAGCATCATTCTTTTCGTTATCCCCGATCCCAGAATACGACTGATACGAAGTATTGGTTTGTGCACCTCTTTGATTACTTTCTTATATTCCCTTCTTTTCTGGATACAATTTGATAATTCTACAGCCAAATTTCAATTCGTGGAAACCATTCGATGGCTTCCTTATTCAAACATCAATTTTTATATAGGTATAGATGGTATCTCTTTATTTTTCGTGGTCTTGACCACATTTTTAATTCCTATTTGTATTTTAGTAGGTTGGTCCAGTATTAAAAGTTATAAAAAAGAGTATATGATAGCATTTCTAATTTGTGAATCTTTCATGATTGCTGTGTTTTGCATGCCGGATCTTCTATTATTTTATGTTTTTCTTGAAAGCGTTTTAATCCCTATGTTGTGCGGAGCTGAGCATCTGATATTCGCGGCGCGAAGCGCCGCCTCTGCAGGAGCCTTGTGCAGTAAACCTTTCTGAGTGATCTGAAGACCAGTAGGCTCGCGAAGCTTTCAGAGAAGGGTAGTCTTGTGTGTAAGCATAGCTTTTTGGTCGAACCCGTCGGATGACCTAGTTGGGATTGGGGGGTACTTTGAGTGGGTACTTTGCAGGACTTCACTCTGCCTACTCGAATATTGTATAAACATGCAGGAAAGGGTGCTCCTAGGCAGGGAAGAATGGAGTTTTGCTACGAGAAAACGGTTTTCGTGAAGTCTAAGGGGTGCAGACACACTTGCGCGAATTACAGGTGACGGCTACAAGGGTGGTGGGGAAAAGAAAAGTACCCGACGCCTGGGGATGGACATAAATTTGTTAACTACCTATTGAGCTGACAAGGATAATCGTCCTGATCTTGAAAGAGGACCTCAGGTCAATTCCTCTGTCGGAAAGTTATTGGCGAGGCCGCGGAATGAGTCGCTAGAACAAAAAAGGAGACCGAAATAAAAAAATATTTTGGAACTACGAGCCGAAAAAAGGCGTAAAGCCCTTTCTGCAAAAATCTATATATTTTTTTTTTTGCTCGGCTTTTATTCTCGGCTCATCCGCTATTTTGAGAGGGAGCCGTATGACGCGAGAGTGTCACGTACGGTTCTTTGAGAAGGGTGTGGGTACCTACAGGAGCTTTTTCTCGACTCATTTATCATGGGGAGATAAAGCCGAGGGCCTATCATCCCTTACTCTCCTATTATCATAGGGGTATGGGGTTCTAGACAAAGAAAAATCCAAGCAGCATATCAGTTTTTCTTATATACTTTACTCGGATCTGTCTTCATGCTCCTAGCCATTTCATTTATTTCTTTTCAAACAGGAACCACTGATTTACAAATATTATTAACCACAGAATTTAGTGAGCGGCGCCAAATATTGCTATGGATTGCTTTTTTTGCTTCTTTTTCTGTCAAAGTGCCTATGGTACCAGTTCATATTTGGTTACCTGAAGCTCACGTAGAGGCACCTACGGCTGGATCTGTAATCTTGGCAGGAATTCTTTCGAAATTAGGAACCTATGGTTTTTTAAGATTCTCTATACCCATGTTTCCTGAAGCGACACTCTATTTTACTCCTTTCATTTATACCTTAAGCGTCATTGCTATTATATATACTTCCTTGACTACAATAAGACAAATCGATCTGAAGAAAATTATTGCCTACTCTTCAGTAGCTCATATGAATTTTGTGACTATCGGTATGTTCAGTCTAAACATACAAGGAATTGAAGGTAGTATTTTACTTATGTTAAGTCATGGAATGGTTTCTTCAGCCCTTTTTTTATGTGTTGGTGTCTTATATGACCGACATAAGACTCGACTTGTTAAATATTATGGAGGTTTAGTCAGCACCATGCCCATGTTCTCTACGATCTTCTTATTCTCTACCTTAGCCAATATGAGTTTACCTGGTACTAGCAGCTTTATCGGAGAATTTCTTATTTTAGTAGGAGCTTTCCAGAGAAATAGCTTAGTGGCCACATTAGCGGCACTTGGAATGATTTTAGGCGCAGCTTATTCTCTTTGGCTATATAATCGTGTAATTTTTGGGAATTTCAAACCCAAATTCCTCCAAAAATTCTCCGATTTAAATAGAAGAGAAGTTCTAATATTTTTCCCTTTTATTGTTGGAGTTATTTGGATGGGTGTCTACCCCGAAGTTTTCTTAGAGTGTATGCATACTTCCGTAAGTAACTTAGTGCAACATGGAAAATTTGATTGAAAAACATAAAAAAGAGGTTTGAAGAAATGTTTGAACATGATTTTTTGGCGCTTTTCCCAGAGATCTTTCTTATTAACGCAACCATCATTTTGCTGATTTATGGAGTTGTATTTAGTACCTCTAAAAAATATGATTATCCACCATTAGTGTGTAATGTTAGTTGGCTTGGTTTACTTAGTGTTGTGCGCCTAGGAGGGCGCGTTTGAGGAGACGATGGTTGAAAACAATCGCTCGGATAGACTCCCTAACCTTATGTGGGATCAGACCGCAAGGAACCATAGCATGGGTACCATCCGCGTTTCGTCGCAAGTACAATCGTACGCATAGGAGTAAGGTAACTTCCCCCAACGAAAGGCGGGGCCGGAAGACACGTGGGCTCGAACGCTACTCACGTGCGAGCAACCCTCCGGACGTAACTGTAATGGACAGAAAAAGTGGTACACGTGACTAAACGACAAGCAAACGGCCAAACGCGCAAACTAGGGATCATCCAAATGGACTCGATAGGGACCGGCTTTGATAAAAGCAGGGCGTAGCAAATTTGCTACGATTTTCGGAAAAAAATACTTTTGAAAATCCCTTGGAGACCAAGGCTTTAGCCAAAATGTACGGGTGACAGATCCTTCCATAATGTACCCTGAGAAATACACCGGGCAATTAATGTTAAGCATACGACGATGCCCTTTGGAGTGGAAGCCTCGGAGGAAAAGGAGGTAGGTGATAATGCGCTGTACTTTCCAGACGCGGCGCGCGCCGCGTCTGGAAAGTACAGCAAACTCGGAAAAGCAATTTAGGATAATGTCATTAAAGAGAAAAAAAAAGATTTTTTTCGCTGAGTGCTACTACTTTCAGTCCCATATTAATGAGACTTCCTACGTCAATATACAACCCTGGATAAAAGACTAAGGCAATAGCTAGGTAAAACAGCGAATTTGATTAATCTACCTACAAACGTAGCCAATGAAGGAATGGAAGACAATGTAGCATAACGCCAACTCCGAAATGATCAGTGTTTTATTTTGTTCATGCAGGCCCGGCCTTAGAGGGTTTCGGTCCGTAAACCTGAAAAAGTTATCATGGACGAGCCACATGCGGGGAAACTCGCACGTGTGGTTCTGACCGGGGGGGAGAAAAGCACCCTATCGGTATCTAATAACTATCTTATTGGTCGCTTCTAGCACACCTCTAACTGTTGCCAATTTATTCTATAATAATTTAATAATAGACAATTTTACCTATTTTTGCCAAATCTTTCTATTAATAAGTACGGCTAGCACTATAGTTATGTGTCTGGGTTATTTTAAAGAAGAGAGTTTGAATGCTTTTGAATCTATTGTCTTAATTCCACTTTCTACTTGCAGTATGCTCTTTATGATCTCGGCTTACGATCTAATTGCCATGTATTTAGCTATTGAGCCTCAAAGTTTATGTTTTTATGTGATTGCAGCATCAAAAAGAGACTCTGAATTTTCTACAGAAGCTGGCTTAAAATATTTTATTTTAGGTGCATTCTCCTCTGGAATTTTATTGTTTGGTTGTTCTATGATTTATGGATTTACTGGAGTTACCAACTTCGAGGAATTAGCTAAGATTTTCACCGGATATGAAATCACTTTATTTGGTGCTCAATCTAGTGGTATCTTCATGGGGATTCTATTTATTGCCGTAGGTTTTTTATTTAAGATCACAGCAGTTCCTTTTCATATGTGGGCACCTGATGTATACGAGGGTTCACCTACTCTGGTTACAGCATCCTTTTCTATTGCACCTAAAATATCTATTCTTGCCAATATGGTACGTGTTTTTATTTATAGTTTCTATGATCCAACATGGCAACAACTATTCTTTTTTTGCAGCATTGCTTCTATGATTTTAGGAGCATTGGCTGCAATGGCTCAAAACAAAGTCAAAAGACTTTTAGCTTATAGTTCTATTGGACATGTAGGTTATCTTTTTATCGGTTTCTCATGTGGAACCATAGAAGGGATTCAATCGCTACTAATTGGTGTTTTTATTTACGTATTAATGACCATCAATGTATTCGCCATAGTTTTAGCATTACGTCAAAACCGTTTCAAATATATAGCAGATTTAGGTGCTTTAGCCAAAACTAATCCTATTTTAGCTATTACTCTGTCTATTACCATGTTTTCATACGCAGGAATACCCCCGTTAGCCGGATTTTGTAGCAAATTTTATTTGTTTTTTGCTGCTTTAGGCTGTGGGGCTTACTTACTAGCCTTAATAGGAGTTGTTACTAGTGTTATCAGTTGTTTCTATTATATACGCTTTGTGAAAATAATGTATTTTGATACACCTAAAAAATGGATTCTATATAAACCAATGGATCGTGAAAAATCCTTACTACTAGCAATTACTTTATTTTTGATCAGTTTTTTCTTTTTATACCCTTCTCCTCTATTCCTAATTAGCCATCAAATGGCACTAAGTCTATGTTTGTAAGTTGTATGTCTGATAAATAAATAAAATTTTTATAAGTTCAGCATAATAGAATAGTTGCATAATCCACAAGTATGAATTGGATTCAAGGCTGAATTCGAGCAAGGCCACAGAGCGTAGCTTTTCGCGGGGCGCGATAAAAAAAAAGAATTTTTTTCGCAGATTGGCCTTTGCTAAAAACAAGGAAAGCACTGCGCCTCCAATGACTCTCCGTACCGTCTTATTTCTCCATCCTCCCGGTTGTTTCCAGCCCCATCATTTGTTATGCGAATAATGTGGGCACAGCACCGGTTTAATTGCGTTTCGCAGAGAAATGGCCACCGCAGCGTGAGGCTGCACCTGCGCCCTGAATCATGACAAATGATTTCCATTTGCCAAGCAACGAAGCGGCCCCCTGCTTTTGTTGGCTATTCTCTCCCGGTACCTTAGGCAAGAAAAAAGAATAGATTTTTAGGAAAGAAAACTGGGTGGAAAAAGACCCAAGCGGAAAAAGGGACTTGAACCCTCAACCTCAGCCTTGGCAAGGCTATACTCTACCATTAAGCTATTTCCGCCAGCTCCGACAAAACGAAACAATAAGAAGAAAGTAAGAAGGCCTTTACACTTATCAGATGTATTCTTTTAGTAGAATTTGATGGATAGGCCCATGCTTGGAAAGATTCGAACTCTCAACCCCCAAATCCGTAGTTTGGTGCTCTATCCGATTGAGCTACAAGCACAAATTTATTATTCTTAAGCACTACGTGTCATGTAGGCTGCATTACTACAAAGAAAAAACATATATATATATGAAAAAATATTTTAAGAATTGAAAAAAAAAGAGATATGTTTTTTTTCCCCTATTCACTTAAGCGATGGTATACTTTGAAATTAGAATAGTATTACCCTATTGCATTATTTCAAGGCGTTTATGCCTTCTGTGACCCGAGAAAGTTTATTATAGCACCGTGGTCAAATTAGTCAACATTTTGACCGCAGTTAAGGGATCTGGATGCATTATAACACGTTAGTAATCAAGTTCAAAAAAGAATACTTTGTTGATTGATTTGATTAGCTCGCGTTTAGGTTTTACTGCCAAAAAAAAAAATATATATATAGATTTTGTTTTCTCATTTCTCCCAATTTATTGGCTCCATCCAAAAAGCGAAAATGCAGACGTTATTAAAGGTCGCTCTTGGTGTAATGTTGACCAGGTACAGAGTTTTTTTTTTAGTTGAAAGCGTCATGGATTATCGTAGGTAAATGAGAAAAAAAGTGGCACATAAACGGGCCACAGGCCGCAAATTGTGCCACTTTTTTTTTCTTTTTATTGCAGCGCAGCTCTGGCTGACTATTTTTCTTTGAAATAATTTTGTCCCTTTCGTCTAGGGGTATAGGACATCGTCTTTTCATGGCGAGAACACGGGTTCGAATCCCGTAAGGGATAGCCTTACTTACATATGCTCCGAGAGCCAAGCGAAATGAGCTTTCTAGTGCACGTAGGAATTTTTTGTTTAGAGAAGAAAAGGACACAAAAAATGGAAAAAAGACTTTTTTTTCAGTGTCTTCGCTCTTTATTCCAGTTTTTCACCGTTCTCCTTTATTACTTTTCCCCGTGCCCTCGTGATGAACGGAAATCGTGGAGAGCATAGTGATGAAAGGGCGCAGAATATAGCGGCCAAAGGCCCCATTCCCAGAACGAATAGAGCATGAGAAATAAAAAATAAAAATTTTATGCAACTTTCTAAGAAAAACCAAGTAAGTGAAATATGCCTACAATAAATCAATTGATTCGTCATGGTAGAAAGTCAAAACGGCGCACACAACGTACTCGAGCTTTAACTCAATGTCCTCAAAAGCAAGGAGTATGCCTGCGTGTTTCGACGAGAACACCAAAGAAACCTAATTCAGCTTTACGCAAGATAGCCAAAGTACGTTTAACCAATCGAAATGAAATAATTGCTTACATTCCCGGCGAAGGCCATAATTTGCAAGAGCATTCTGTGGTTATGGTTAGAGGGGGTAGAGCGAAAGATTTGCCAGGTGTAAAATACCATTGTATTCGAGGAATTAAAGATTTGCAGGGAATACCGAGTCGACGTCGAGGCAGATCTAAATATGGTACAAAAAAACCCAAAGATTCTATATGAATTTATTTGTCAAATCATCAAATTTCAGCTTTGTGTCTGATTCATCAAAGGCAGGGATCAAAAAAAAGGAAAATTGGCCATTTAGCGGAAAAAATCTATTTTTTTTTCCAGAAAGCTTTTTTGCGCGTCGTTTATTGCATCGTAGATATTTATGCTATGCCCTGGAAGGGCATGTGCTATCAGGACCTAAAGGTCGTGGAGCAAGCATATACAATAGCTCAGACAATTTGGGCTATATCCGGGGCTTGCATGGTAAACAGAAACAATTAATAAAAAAATTGGTCCATATTTGCATGATTAATGGTAGAAAAACGAGATCTCGTGCTATTGTTTATAAAACTTTTCATTGTCTAGCTCAGCATGGCGATATATTGAGACTTTTGGTTAATGCCATAGAAAATGTCAAGCCTGTTTGTGAAGTGAAAAAGGTAAGAATTTCTGGTACTACTCAATTAGTACCATCTATTATAGCAGCAAATCGTCAAGAAACCTTAGCCATTCGTTGGATGCTCGAAGCGGCAGCCAAACGACGTATTAATAAAAAAAGCATGAGCTTAGATCAATGTTTAGCTGATGAGATATTGGATGCTTCCCGAAAGATGGGGATTGCACGTAAAAAAAGGGATGATCTTCATAAACTGGCTCAAGCCAATCGTAGTTTTTCGCATTATAGATGGTGGTAAACTATTTGAGGTAGGAAAAAAAGGGGATCAGGCGACGAGGGAGGCGAAGCGCATTATTTAGAAACTTTTCTGCGCTTCGCCCCCTTTTGCCTCGTCCCATTCGGGGATTGGGGAGAGAAAAAAAAGGCCAAGCTTCGTTATGCGCTTGGCTACTCATTTAGAAGGATCTCATGGCTTTTATCATAATGAAACTATTCGTACCTTCTTAGAATCAGACATTGAGCGTCTCAGCTCAAGATAAGTTTGCCGCATCAAAGAAGAGTTGCGAGAAAGTGGGCGCAGCAAAAATCTATGGCGACCAAAGAGAACTTTTGTCAAGCTGCGGGGGGGGGAGGAGTATCTGCGGCCTCTTTGTTTCGGTAGGAATTAGTCCCCGGGGTCCCGGGACATTCGTTTCCGCCAACGGGGAACTCTGCAAGAGGCCGCAGGGCGCAGCAAAATATATATATATATAGAATATTTTTTTTTTCGTAGCTTTTTGCATCCCGCGCGTTCAAAGGTCTTCGACCATCGGTGTGCATTATTCTGCGTCATCAAAAGCAAATCCAGCTTTTTTTATTATGGTTGACGATGACGCGCTTAGAAAGTAAAGAAGTGATGTAGCAACTGTTTTGATGCTCCCTACACCAGTCTTTTAATGAAGGTTTATAGCATCATTTAAGTAAATACAGATTAAAATAGTAAAAACATAAGCTTGTAATATAGCAACACCTAATTCCAAACCAGTTGATGCGAATACTATTAAGAAAGGAGCAAGATGCGCTAAATACATAATACCCCCCATAGATAGCATAGTCCAAGCAAACCCGCTTAGAATCTTTACTAAACTATGACCAGCCATCATATTGGCGAATAAACGTATTCCTAGACTTAATGCGCGAAAACGATAAGAGATTAACTCGAGAAGTACTAGGAAGGGTGCTAACGGCAAGGGTACTCCTTGCGGCAATAAAAAACTAAAAAAATGAAGCCCATGTGTTTGGAATCCAACTATAGTGATTCCAATAAAAAGAGATAATGAAAGACCCAGGGTAATTATAAAATGACTTGTTACTGTAAAACTATAAGGTATCATACCAATAAGATTACTAAATAATAAGAAAGTAAAAGTGACAAAAATTAGAGGAAAAAAGCGTTGTTTTATCGAAGAAGGACCGCTTATTTGTTCATTTACCAAGTTAAGCACAAAATCATAAATAATTTCAACAAAGGATTGCCAAGCATTTGGTACTAAGTGTCCTCCATCTAAAGTAACGAAATGAACTAGAAGCAATACTAGACTGATAGTTAATAGCATAAACAAAGATGAATTGGGTCGGTAGGGGAAAAAAATCTTTTTTTTTTGCTCCATTTGAACCTTACTTAGGCCCAGGGTTTAAAGCCGTTCCCCTCCTATAGAACCGTACGTGATAGTCTCCCATCATACGGCTCCTCTCTCCTCGGGACCGGCCAAAGGTCCAATAGAGGCTTTATTTTGGCAGCCATCTTCAAAAAAGTATTTTTTTTTACTTATCCGAAGAGAGCCAGGACTACATTCCTCGCCGCTTATTTTGTGGGAGGTTTTCTATCCATCCTCGAGCGCATTCCGCAGTATCCTGGGCACTCGCCCTCATAGCCGTCACCCCAATTGATCTACCCGCGCGTTCTGTCTAGGATTCTCTAAGCTCGACCGGCGTGTGCCGGCGTGAACATGGTTTGTATCCTGACCCAGGGGCTTCCTTTCACCGTTTACCATCGGCTATTTGAGTAGATCAGTCCTCATATTCGTCTCCCTTCCAAAAGAGCGGCCATTCTCGAGATTCGTAAACCTATCCTGTACAGAACACTTTCCTGACTCCACGGCATCGAAGTAAACGGGAGTTGGATTATCGTCTAAAACCCCGACGAAGTGTTTACACCATCGAGTAGTGGGCGCGAGCTCCGCACGTAAATGAAAGATAGAAATTTCCTATATGAATAGGAATCAATGGAATAATTGCAAATTGTTCTAGCGGACTGCAAGCCATGATGAATTCTCTTTTTTTTCTTTTAGCGCGAAGCGAAACTGAGAAGCCGCTTCGTTGCTTGACGCTTTTCAAGGCAAAGTCTTGAGAGAAAATAAAAAAATATTTTTATTTCTTTTGGTATTTTTTCATATATATATTATATATGACAAAATACCTCGAAGCCAAGCTTGATTTGCCCTACATTCGCCATTCGCGCAGCGAATAGAGCGTGAATTTCTATTTATGTTCCTTTTTTCTTGAATAATGAATGGTAACTTTTTGGAAAAGAAGGAAAGCGAAGCATAATCAAATGGATTTGAAGAGCTAAAAAAAAATCTTTTTTTTTACTTTTCTGCATTTTGGAATATATATGAAAAAAAATCTATATATTTTTGTGCGCCTAGATTTTTTGTCGGTTTGCTGCGTGCCTTTCTTCTATAAGCTGATGGACAAAGTATGCGTGATTTTGTGCCATCTATGTTCGTTTCAGAAGAGAATAAAACTCAAAGTTTCTAAGCCTCTTCTTGCCCCAATTCCATAAGTTGGGGTCGAAGACCCCAACCATGTGCTTTCCAATATTTGGTCAAAAAGCAAAAGTGAAAAACGCTCATTTACATAGCGAATTTATGAATCGTTTTGTACGGAAACAACTCGAAGCGGTTTCAGCTCAGGGAGCCTTCGGTGATGCAAGGTTCAAGAGTGTCTAAGGGCACAAAGAATAAAGTTTATAAATAAAGATGGTCATTAATTATCATACATGATGAATTTGCTTTATACGAATTCAGAATCAAAAATAGTCTACGGATTTCACGAGCGAAAGATAGTTTTGTACGCAAAGTTCGCCATGCATTTACTATTACGATATATCGAGATTTATCTACTCGACTGACGAGAACCTGAGACACTTTTTATTTATGATGTCGTTCCACGAAGCCTTCTGATGAGCTATATCCGAAGCAGGGGGAGGGAAGCGGATAAGAAAAAAAATACATATTTGTTTTGCTTCCTGTTGCACCTTATAACCGAAGGCCTCTTTCGTATTGAGAGCGCCCTTATTTCGCACTTCTTCCTCTGCTCCAGCAGAATCTCTCTCCTATGGGGCTTTTTTCTTATGCTGCGTACATGTGTTGGCTTCAGTTGTTCTTCCGCTTGGTTTGTGTTTGCCCGCATCATCTGTTCTCCAGATGATGCGTAGAAAAAAAATATATAGATTTTTTTTCATTGTTGAAGCAAATGATAAAAGGGACTTAGTAAAATAACCATGATACTTTTTTCTGTTTTTTCGAGCATTGCTTTAGTCTCTAGTGTTATGGTAATACGTGCTAAAAATCCAGTCCATTCTGTTTTATTTTTCATCTTAGTTTTTTTCAACACTTCGGGTTTACTTGTTTTGTTAGGTCTCGACTTCTTTGCTATGATCTTTTTAGTGGTTTATGTAGGAGCTATTGCCGTTCTATTTTTATTCGTAGTTATGATGTTGAATATTAAAATAGCAGAAATTCACGAGAATGTATTGCGTTATTTACCTGTAGGTGGTATTATTGGAGTTATTTTTTTGTTGGAAATTTTCTTCATTGTAGATAATGATTACATTCCAATATTACCAACGAAATTGAGTACAACCTATTTAACATATACAGTTTATGCTGAAAAGATACAAAGTTGGACTAATTTGGAAACATTAGGCAATTTACTTTATACCACCTATTTTGTTCTGTTTTTGGTTTCTAGTCTTATTTTATTAGTAGCTATGATTGGGGCTATAGTACTTACTATGCATAAAACTACTCGAGTCAAAAGACAGGATGTGTTCCGACAAAATGCTATAGATTTTGAAAATACTGTCAAAAAAATCAGAGATATTTGAAGGCTTTAGCTCTCTGAAGCCATTAAGAAGCTCAAAAAAAAAGGTATATATATTTTTTTTTGTACGCTTCTCCTTTTCTCTGTCATGCCTTCCTAATCTCTGCCTTTCTCTTGCACAAAGCAAAGGAAGCGGGTAAACCCCCGGAAAGCTAAGGTTTTCCGGGACTAAAGTCCTTCGTAAAGCCAATAATAAATATAGAGCGAAAAGAAGAAAAGGTAAATACAAAAATATAGATTTTTTTGACGTATGCCGGAGCGGACGACTTAAGTCCTACTTTACATTTTAGTGGTCGAAGAATCGAAAAGCAAACAAATTTTCTATTTTATAAAAGAAATTGCTGCGTGCTGCAACCGCCAAAAAGCGCGGAGCGGAACAGCAAATAAAAATAGAGGTGGTGGCATGACGGCTCGTTTTCTTTTCCAAGTTACTGCATTGCCCTTGATGCATTTATCTTTTCTATTCAATCCAAACCCCTTTACTGCAACTTTTGCCTTTATGGCCAAAGGCGCGAAGCGCAGCCAAATAGTTTTTCGTGTTCTTTTCCTGGGAGTTCCGCGGTTAGCACAAATGACTGTTAAGTGCGCTGAATATATTGAGACAGGATTTAGCTTTTTACTATGCCATTGTTCGGAGTATATCTAAACAACTACCTTACCTTTATTTGAAGACAAATTTAAAAAACGCAGCATACTATAGATTATGTCTAAGTTAGGCCTCATATGGATAAATCTTATGGTTAAACGCAATTCATTTGGGTTTTTTTAGCTCTCGTTCATGTAAGTATAGCATGGTCAAGCTGTCAAGCATAAAGCATGTAAATTTTTAATGTGTTTCCGCTTTGCGCCTAGCTTTTAATTCCGAATCATGGGTCTACTCTATGGCGTAGCATCTAATTACTATGTTATTGCAGAACTGAATCAAAGCCAAGTGGTTTTTCCATTATATGAATAATTAACAAGTTGCATAATCTGCTACTTTTAATCCCTTCTAAGCATTGTATTGGTTCGACTGTCTGTTTCTAAGAGGTTAGTTATACTTATTAAAGCAAATAACCAAAGCCTTTGTAGGCTCCGTTTCTTTTATATGATGGCGCATGGTTAACGGAAGATTAATACTGATCATGTAGAACAGATTCAGTTGCGCGAAGCACTCATACTCATAATGGTGCGAAGCACTCGAAATGCATGATGCATCTTTAGTGTAGGGCCGAAGGCCCGGGCTTATTAGGATGTAAGTATGTAGATTGTGTAGGTTTTTCCATTAATAAAGAGATCTATATTGTAGAAGGCTTGGCCTTTCTCTCTTCAGGAGGAGACAACAATGCTGTTAAGGAATCCTTAGGCCCGAATGGAAAGGCTTGGGTTACTAATGAACGAATTCCAGGAGTTGGCGAACTACAAAGAAAAGAAAATATGAAAAAGCCTTGTAAGTCGTGAGTACACTCCAATAGACGACTAGGATCTTAGACCTTCAGAACGTAGCCGACACTTTCTATAATATAATAGAAAAGGAGTTGTTGACGCAGTCTACGGGCCACCCCTCGTGACGGAAAACGCATTTGCTTCGGTTTACGCCTTCCATCTTTAATTCCATCAATTGGCTATTTCAGCCGAAGCGGTCTTGCGATAGAACCCAGACCCCACCGTCTATAATAAATAGTTTATTTTGATGATGGGAATATTCTGGCTTTTTATGAGAGTAAGGTAGACTAGAAAAGCCCTACGAATGGAAGGAAACTTAATAGGTAATAATCTGGGACTTCAGTACTCTCAATGTTTGGAGCTTAGGAAAGTGTTACGCCTAGATGAAAAAAGAAAAAGAATCTTATTATCTTTATTTAGCGTGGAATCTTAGGTTTAAAGTTCAAAATATTTTCTATTTTAAAGGTTGTTTAAATGAAATGACATAAAACAACCACACAAAGTTTTCATAATTCTCTGTCATTTTGGCAAAACGAGGACCTGTAAAGGCTGTTAAAATAGCGGGTAATGCCATAGGCGCTTTTATTGCGGCAGGGTACTCGGTTGTACGTGCACGATTTGAATAGAGCGAATGCATTAGAATTCTAAGAAAAAAGCCTAAAATTGAAAAAGCTAAAGTTCAATTAGAAGGTACTTACTGATAAAGCTAAAAACACGGATCCGCTTTTGGAAGAAATTGAAGAGCGTTAAATGAAAGAAATTAATGCTTGTTAGTTGGGTAGTAGAAGAAATGAGTACTGATGAAGAATGAACAGCCACGTCTAGATGATGCTGTTTAGCATGTAGTAGAAGCTAAATACGACAAGCTGCAAGCTGAGGGTAAGGGTCTTTGCGCGACAAGATTCGAGATCAGTATGCGGAACAGACGACCATGGAGGAAAGGCCACGAGTATCCTAGGCAGACCTTCAACAGGCACCTAAAAAAAAATTACCACCTAAATTATCTATTAAGTACCCTGTCCCAAACGCAAACTTCTTCGTTTCTATAAGATATGAAGATATTTTGGTTTTTCGAAGAGCCATCGGGAACTTAGGTTTTTCTATTTATCGAGTTTAGCAAGTATATCTTTTTTAGGATCTAAATCCTATTAATTTGAACGTAGAGTTGTATGATGCAAAACTATCACTTACGGGGTGGGTTTACTCTTAGATTTTTTTATTTTCTGGGTTTTCATGGGATCATTATCGCGGGTTTGTCTATCCTAATGGGCGTCTAACAAAAAAATCTATTTTTTTGTTGGTTGGTCCTTTTGTGAGGCCTGTCGAAGGGCCGAAGTAGTTCTAAAAAAAACAAGAATATACCAAATGAGTTTGAAAAATACATGGCTATTTCCAATTGGTTATTGTGACGCTGCGGAACCTTGGCAATTAGGATTTCAAGACGCAGCAACACCTATGATGCAAGGAATAATTGAGTGCGCCTAGATATATCATCACGGTTGCAGAGCTCTGCTCCAACTCTGCCATATCTGCTCGAGCTGGCTATCGCCAGGATGTGAGCTACACAGGTGGGGCATCCTTAGCAATAAGATTGCCCCGAAAGCATCATGTGAAACTCGCAGAACATTGAGACTGCCCTCACTAGGATGCTTCGACAAGGCATAAGGAAAGATCAGGATAACAAACTTGATACGTGAATCTAGTCCATCCAATTCTGGGCCGTATGTCTGAAGCAGAATATCAAGGCATACGCGTGGATAGTAAGCCTGCAAAACGGCCGAACTCGCGCTCGATATCAATTACGAACACGGGACTTGAGTTCCCACGTAGCACTCTATACGAGAATAGCCCGAGAAATCAGGCATTCACGCAAGGATCTAACCCTTGAAAATCCGTGATGGTGGAAGCTGGGGAACTAACTCCCTGTACAAGGAGAATTCAGAGATCCCGTAGTAAGAATGCATAGTTTTAGCTATTAAGGGGATCAACCTAAGACCGTTTCGTATCCTCTCTGAGGTATATATAGAAGGGGCTTTGAAAAAAAAAATATATCTATTTTTTCCCGTGTCCTTATCTCGATCAAGAGGCGGATAAAAGCCTGTAAATGCGAGAATGAAGCATACAATGGACTGTTACGCGCTCAACGATACCATCATCTTAATTACGTGTTACGAAGCAATCAGTTTATAGCCTCGATGATGCCACTGCGCAATAGTTTGTGGAATAAAGCAAGCTTCCCTGCTGACTGATTGTCCAACACATGCCCACTTTGTTCGCTTCGCGAACAAAGAAAGGTGCGCGTAGCGCCGTTACGTTTCATATTTTGTTTTGGAGAAGAGGGCAAAGCATGCTGCTTTGCCCCTCCTCAGGCCGAGGTTCGAGGTAGCGAGCTTTATGACGGGAAACTGTCACGTATGGTTCGGAGGGCAGACACCGAGCGCTGACCCCTATCTTACATCATGATATTTTTTTCTTCTTAATAATTATTTTGATCTTCGTATTATGGATGTTGGTTCGCGCTTTATGGCATTTTCACCATAAAAGAAATCCAATTCCGGAAAGAATTGTTCATGGGACTACTATAGAGATTATTTGGACCATTTTTCCTAGTATTATCCTGATGTTTATTGCTATACCATCTTTTGCTTCATCATATTCAATGGACGAGGTAGTAGATCCAACAATTACTATCAAAGCTATTGGACATCAACGGTATTGGAGTGCGCCCTTTTACAAGAATGATGGAAGTGCAACGAAATGCGCCGGACTGGTTCTATGGTCTGCAAAGCTTCTGGCTTACCAAAAGAAAGATGAGCCAAAATCATTCTTCGTTTGACGTTGAAAGACTCGAGAGACTAGAGCATGCCAGAAACGGGGAGTTAAGGTTAAACCTATAGACTGAAAAGGCTCCCCCAGCTAATAGGCCCATGGTTCCATTCTTTAAGTTGCTAGAGGTACACATTCCTCTTCTCGGTGTAGGCAATATACGGGAAATAGACTGCTCAGCCTGCAATGTCCAATAACAGCGCTGAAGTATTGAATCTATCGGCACCACAGCCAGTGGCATACGACTTCGAATCTAACAGGCCCGGCCTCGTCATTTTCTGGAATAGGGGATCCCCTAACGTTGACAACAACCATGGTAGTGGCAAAACTGCCGGAAGAAGAAGAACGAGCCTCTCTGAGGCTTGCTTTTCTTCTTTGGGGACGGAGGTCCTCCAGTAGGTAACATCAAGAACAAGAACTTTACCGAAGGGGACCAGCGCTTATACTGTACTGAAGTCTCGGCCGCTCGCAAGGGACGTCGGGCAATTTCAGCGAAAACTCGAGGGTCACAGAGGATTTACTTACGGTGGAAATGTTACTATCTTAGTCTATTCGACCTAATAAAGAGTTACAAAACTGCATATCGCAAGATCAAATAAAAATTTGGGAACATTACTCCAGGAGTCGGCGAGTCCACTCTCGACGATCCAGGGCGTGACCCGTCTTATCATCATTGAGAAAATGAAGGACAGATCCTTTCAGTTCTAAGCAACCGGTAAGTTTTTTAGAACATCAATAGGTACTAGGAACAAGAGGGAAACGGGAAGCCTATTGCTAGAAAACAATGGGCGGAGACATAAGGCCCAGAGATTGATAAATAAACCATGGGTTCACTGGGTCATTCCTACAACCTGGACTATCACTCCTTTTCTTGAACGTTCCACTTGTTGAACAAAGGATAACTAGATTGGATTCGTTTTATGTGGTTAACTATGCAGTAAGGTCCCATACTTTTTTTTTTATATGATCTGTGTCTTGCTCATAAAATTACTGAAATTGCGGAAGCACATTATTACAAACATATCAACAAAAAGGCCACAATTTTGACCTCGAAAGGTTTCACTAAAATCATAGTTCAATAAAACAAGAAGCAGACCCCTGATAACGCCACCCGAAGATCCACTGTAGAGAGTATATTACGTTTTATTCCTAGGTGGGAAAGAACTAGACATTCTACTCTTCGAGTCTTAATGAGCGTGGAGAGCTGTCTGCGGGGAAACTTGCAAGTACAGTTTGGTGGGAGGCGTATGGGCTCTTGGGACCAAGGACCGGCCGTCGACCCAACCTCATGAGTATTCAGACTATAACAGTTCTGATGAACAGTCACTAACTTTTGATAGTTATATGATTCCAGAAGATGACTTAGAATTGGGTCAATTGCGCTTATTAGAAGTAGACAATCGAGTAGTTGTACCAGCAAAAACTCATCTACGTATGATTATAACATCTGCTGATGTACTTCATAGCTGGGCTGTACCCTCCTTAGGTGTAAAATGTGATGCTGTACCTGGCCGTTTAAATCAGACTTCCATTTTTATTAAACGAGAAGGGGTTTACTATGGTCAGTGCAGTGAACTTTGTGGAACTAATCATGCGTTTATGCGTGCGCCCGAATAAATAGGCCGACTGCTGAGCCTATTCTGGCTCAGTCGCACTTTCTCGAACAAGGCAAACCTGAGTGCGAGCTACCCAAAAAAGCTATCATAGCAATATCATGGCTAGAGCAGTAGGGAAAAGCCGGGGATCGATGGGCCTGCCCCCATTAGGGCTCCCCGGAAAAGCAGAGGATATGGTTAGGATAACGAGCTTGAAACGCGGAGCCCGTCCTAAGCTGGACCGACCGTCCCAAGCAGGATATAGCGGCGAGCGAGTGGTTAATAAACCAATAGTGTTAAACCCGCAGTTGATGGCATTAGCTTCTGCGGCACCCGAGAAACCACAGGGCACTCCATACAGAGTAAGTCCGAGAGATCAGACGCCCGCGCAAGGACCTAAATTCTCACTAGGAGGTAAAACCTAATTCGGACCTATGGAAGTCGGGGCTAAACATCCCCATGGCAGTGTCGTGAGGGAGTTCAGAGGCCTCATAGTATTACAGGCCTCTTCAGGTCATGCGAAGGGGGCCAATCCAAGATCGTACTTTCCCTTTACTAAGACAACAAGAGCTCTCAATAAGTCTATACGCTAGTTTACGCTCAAGTTAAACTGGACAGATCTTGTTTGTCTCTCAACAGCCATATAGGTGAGGATCTACAGAAACAGACACGGCAGATACTACGGATTCACCCGAATGAATATTGAGCGATTCTTTGTCTGGTACAAGGCTATTTGAGAAAGGCAAAAAAAAATGACACCGAGATCTGTAAGGAATACTCTGAATAGAAAAAAAACCCCAGCCCATTTAGTAAATAAGCCGAGCAAAAATCAGTTCTTTTTCACACCACCAAAAATACCCAAGCCAGGCAAGATCAGAACGAGGATAGCAGCATCGTGTGAAAAGACCTCCGGCTAATGCTGGAGGTCCTATTTTTTGCCTACTTTCTTCGGTTGCTTGCGCGGATTTCGGCCTCACAAAGGAAGCCAAGGATATGTTCCAATTACACGCGGGCCCGCTAAGGGCCGAAGGCCATAAAGGTTTTTAAGTCTGAGCAATTAGCGCTCCCGCGTAAGATTGTAAATGCGAGCTGGGGCGCCGAAGTTGACTTGCTCGGGGTTATTTCGGTTGTGTACTATTCGTAGATCTAATCAGGGAGATATACATAGAGGTAAGAGACGTAAGAGCTAAAATTCGCTCGGGAAGTGTTACCTATAACCAGTGTAAGTATGAAACTGCTGTGTGGACAACAAATACCACAACGCCGCCAACAGTGACTTATGGGCTGCGGCGCAGATTAAGATACTGAGAACTCTAACTATTGTGGAGAAGGTTGCCTAAGGTCCAAGGTTAAGATCTAGGAAGGTGAGCAGTACGAGCTGAAAGGCTCCCATACTGTTCGGAGGGCAGGGGTTTTTCCTGACCCCTATCTATCGTTGTAGAAGCTGTTTCTTTGGATGATTATGTTTCTTGGATATCAAATAAATTAGACTAAAAAGCAAACAGGACGAATTATGAGTGTCTCTCAAAAGCATCCTTATCATTTAGTAGATCCAAGTCCATGGCCTCTTTTGGGTTCATTGGGAGCTTTGGCAAGCACCATTGGTGGTGTTATGTATATGCACTCTTTTATGGGAGGTGGAACACTTCTTAGCTTAGGCTTGGGAATGATCCTATATACTATGTTTGTATGGTGGCGCGATGTTATACGTGAATCCACTTACGAAGGACATCATACATTTGTGGTCCAATTAGGACTTCGCTATGGTATGATTTTGTTCATCGTGTCTGAAGTCATGTTTTTTTTAGCTTTCTTTTGGGCCTTCTTTCATTCTTCTTTGGCACCTACGGTAGAAATTGGAGCTATTCGGCCCCCCAAAGGAATTGATGTGTTAAATCCTTGGGGAATTCCTTTTCTAAATACCCTTATTTTACTCTCATCCGGAGCTGCCGTGACTTGGGCTCATCATGCTATATTAGCTGGATTCAAAAAACAAGCTGTTTATGCTTTAGTAGCTACCAGGCGACCGTCAGATTACCAAGGAAACTTTTTGATTACCTCTCGTAATCATACCATTGCTGATGCTCGCAATGAGACGGATGCAACTTACCATTTAAACCAACCGGGACAATAGCATGTTGCAAAAGGAAAGGACAGGGTTGACCAACTCTAGAGAACTTTTCCGACCGTGTCTTGGAAATATAGCCGAATGGGTCATTCATGAATGTGAGGTGTTTATGAGACACTAACTCGAGCGTGTTCGGTCAGGTTATTGATCAACCAATAATATTACAGCGCTATCTCCTCCATGGCAGAATGGTAGCCTGCCTGTGGCAGAGCAGGAGGAGGTCCCAATTTCAATATGAAACAAAAACACTGGAAGCACGGCTGCTTTTTTGTCCGAACTAGCACTATTAGTTGGAAATCTTATGTGTTTTCATGTAAGTATGAGAGTACCTTGGTAGTACCGGTGAACTAGATAGCCATGATCCGGCTATCTGGGACGGAGGACTTGTAGTATCCGCCTACTCGAAAGAGAGCTGGCAACAGTAAAGCACTTGACTCGATCTCATTCGTTTAAGGGCAAAGCGAGAAGGAGTCTAAATCACTGTACAGAAATGATTTTCATTTATGGACTTTACCTGATTGACACGGGAAATCTGACTTCATGTCTGAATAGAATTAAGCCTAAGCCTTTATAAAGGACTACGTGCCCTATAGAGTAAAAAATCAGGTTGGTGAGCCGTGTGATAGGTAACTATCTTGCACGGTTCGGAGAGCACTTTATTATGTCAGATGAGTAAACGGCGACCAAGTTGTACGGCTCTATGAAGTAACTTTTGACTCTACCATTTTGCTGGCTCTAGTCTTCACCGGGTTTCAAGGAATGGAATATGTAGAAGCACCTTTCACGATTTCTGATGGTATTTATGGTTCTACCTTTTTTTTAGCCACAGGGTTTCATGGTTTTCATGTTATTATAGGTACCATTTTCCTAATAATATGCGCTATTCGTCAATATCTAGGGCATTTTACCCAAACGCATCACTTTGGCTTTGAAGCAGCTGCTTGGTACCGGCATTTTGTTGACGTGGTTTGGTTATTTCTATTCGTATCCATTTATTGGTGGGGAGGTAATTAAAAAAAGGAGAAAAAATCTGAAACAGTTTTTTTACCAACCTAATCATACTTTATTTAAAGATAGAACTTCATTTAGTCTGCTTTCTTTTCTAAGAACTGGGCTTGTAATGATGGTGGTATTCGTGATTAATTCTGGCAATTCTAATAGGGATCTTAGTACTTTTTAGAAGGAAGGTATTCATATACGGGTGATGTCACGAGGCAACTATTTTGATAGACTCAAAAGTTATCAATAACTTCATTATTATTCTAAGAAGAAGCTTGAGGTCTAGAAGGGGCATTATGATGTCAATCCAGAGGGCATAAAAGGCATCCCGACCTTGCCGCTGAAAAAAGAATATGTTTGCTATGCCCTATCCCGTAATATGCAACCTGCCTTTTTTTCCAATAGCAGTCGAATGGAGAAAACCCTAGCTGCTTAAAAGCGACCGTTAGATTTGCATGAGAAAAGCGAAGAAGGTGGTTGACCAACGCCGCGCGGCACGCGCGTGCTTGTCCTAGGCCGGTTTGCTTAGGGTGTTGCTTACGCAGCGCTTTGGAGAAGCCTTGTGCTGATGGTATACCAGTACCATTTTTGTGGGAACCGAATAATAAATAGAGCTCTGCGGTCTTCTTCGTCCATTATGCGGGGGTGCGCGGCTTATGTGAGAACCCGCGCGCCCCCCTCCCCCTCCCCTTTGTCCGTCTGGCCCTGACCGCTTCGTTCGTAAAACGCGGCATTATGTAAAGATTATGTAAAGTTTACATACATATTCAAATAGATGGGCTAGATGCACGAAACAATAAAACTACTTCATGAATTCTAGGAAATGCTGCTATGTATTTTGGAAAGATGCGTAGCACTTGGTTGGTTTTGCAAACAAAGAAAAAAAAATAGATATCTATTTTTTTTTCTTTGTTTCACTAATCAGTAGAAAAATAGGCTATGCTCCGCGGCCTAGTTGATTTGACGAGGTTGTTAGCTGAAAAGCGGGTTCGAGAAATGAATGCATTCTTCTCGCCCAAGTGTTTTGTCAATGCCCAAAACCAAGGGCAAAGCTCTCTTATTAGGATGAGGGCCGAAGGCGCCAATGCTTTTGGGCAAAGCAAAAAACCATATATAGAGAAGAGAGCCAAACAATCTATATATAGCCAAACAATCTATAGAGAGGTAGGTGTCTGTGGCACTGGCTATAGCCAATGGTGGTGGCTTCGCCCTAAGAATGAGGGCGAAGCCGCCACTTGATTCTAAAAAAAAAAGACAACAAAATGAGACTGTATATCATTGGTATTTTAGCGAAAATACTTGGAATCATAATACCCCTTTTACTAGGAGTAGCCTTCTTAGTTCTAGCTGAACGTAAAATAATGGCTTCTATGCAACGTAGAAAGGGTCCTAATGTAGTGGGATTGTTTGGATTGTTACAACCTTTAGCAGATGGTTTGAAATTAATGATAAAAGAACCTATTTTACCAAGTAGTGCTAATTTATTTATTTTCCTAATGGCTCCAGTAATGACATTTATGTTAAGTTTGGTTGCTTGGGCTGTTATACCGCGCGCCGTGCAAGGTGCTTTCGTCGCTATGGGGCATATCCTGGTGCCCAATCTCCAGTCCGCGTCAATGGAGTCAATCGCCCAGAGGTAGCGTTGCCGCAATGCGCGTGGAAAAGCATCTGGGAAACCAAGTCATGACCCATAAAAGGACGACTTGGAAGATACTGTTGGGATTGATGAGGCTGACGAATCCGAATGACGTAGCTGCTGAACGACAGCATTCACCAAGCCAGCGGGGAACGACTTGGTCCTGGAATCGGTTCTTTTGGTAGGTATAACGGGGGCCGGAGACGGAAAACAAGGGCGAAGCAGGGGCATTCTCAGTAAGGGAATAAGACTATGCGGACATCTTACCTCGACGAACAGGTAGAAAAAGTCGAAAACGCAATCACGGGATCGACCTACTCTCTAGCGAGAGGGTCGGCGGAGCCGCTATAGTAAGTCAATAGGGAAATCGACCGAGCCAGGTACTGAAGGGCGGCAGTCATGATCCGAGGGTAGAGGGCCACTTCAGTGGCAGCGGCATGGCTGGCATGTGGCCGCGAATGCGGCATGGCATGTGGCCGCGAATGCGGGGCAGGCGGCGACGCTTCAACTCTTCTGAGAAGACGGGTTGGTCCCAGCAGACATAAGAATGCTGCTACGATCTCATTCAAGAAATACCTCGTAAAGCGCGTCAATCTAGATCTAGATTGTTGTTGATGTGCTTGAAGAAATCAGTGGCGGAGAGCTTTATGACGGGAAACTGTCACGTAAGGTTCGGAGGGCGGGGAAATCTCCGACCCCTACTTTTGATTATGGTATGGTATTGTCAGATTTAAATGTAGGTATACTTTATCTATTTGCTATATCTTCTCTAGGCGTGTATGGTATTATTACAGCAGGCTGGTCCAGTAATTCTAAATATGCTTTTCTAGGAGCATTACGATCTGCAGCTCAAATGGTTTCTTATGAAGTTTCTATCGGTCTTATTATCATTACCGTACTGATTTGTGTAGGTTCTTGTAACTTCAGTGAGATTGTAATCGCGCAAAAGCAGATATGGTTTGCTGCGCCCTTGTTTCCTGTATTCATTATGTTCTTCATTTCTCGTTTAGCAGAAACGAATCGAGCTCCTTTTGATTTACCAGAAGCAGAAGCGGAATCAGTGGCGGGCTATAATGTAGAATATTCTTCGATGGGTTTTGCTCTGTTTTTTTTAGGGGAATATGCTAATATGATCTTAATGAGGTGTGGAGCTTTGCATCTGCCATTCGTTGGGCTGCGGCCTTCTGCAGGAGCCAGTGTCCTTTTCGGGGCCTTGTGCAGTAAACCCTTCCGAGCGATCTGAAGACCAGTAGGCTCGCGAAGCTTTCGGAGAAGGGTAGTCTTGTGTGTCAGCACAACAACGAAACGCGAACCCATCGGACGACCTATTTAAGACTAGGAAGATACCCGGCAGTGGGTACTTCGTACCTTTTCCCCAGACCTATACGTGTACCGAATGCTCATACGGGAAAGTGCGCTCCTAGGTCTGGAACCAGAAAGGGTTGCTGCGAGAAACATCTTCTCCTCTCATCCAGGGGGTGCGAACACACCTGCGCGAATTACAGGTGACAGCTACAAGGGTGGCGGGGGAAGGAAACAGTACCCCATATCCAGGGATGAATGTAAACCCATTGAACAGGGATAATCATTCTGGTTCTGGGAGATAGAACTCACCGGCGGTGATGGACATTGGTCTGAAAATCAGGCGTAGCGAGCCCAAGTCACTAGGGCGCAAAGCGCAGCACCTATATTATCGCGGACAATAGACTACTACTCGCGCCTTAATTATGAGCGAATCCAGTCTAAACCAAGCAGCTTAAAATCTGACGGAAAAGAAAATTTTCCCGCTCTGTGCTGATCATCCACACTCAGACATCCATGCGAGGCCTTCGTGATTCGAGAACCTAAGCGTAGCCTTGGTTAGAGGGGGTGAGACTCAATATTTCCAGAACGGAGCCGTATGACGCGAGAGTGTCATGTACGGTTCTTTGAGAAGGGTGTGAATATCTATTATCCTCAGGCCCCAAGGGGCCACGAAGCTACACTCTTACTCTCCTAGTCTATGTACATTGCTTTTTCTAGGAGGTTGGCTGCCTATCCTAGATATTCCTATTTTCTACGTGATTCCGGGTTCGATTTGGTTTAGTATCAAGGTTCTTTTCTTTTTGTTTGTATATATATGGGTTCGTGCAGCATTTCCACGATATCGTTATGACCAATTGATGAGGCTTGGTTGGAAAGTATTCTTACCTTTATCATTAGCTTGGGTAGTTTTTGTATCTGGTGTTCTAGTAGCCTTTGACTGGCTCCCTTAATTCATTGAACAATTTCACTGCAGTGCAACTAAAAAATATATATTTTTAATTAGAAAAAACTCCGTTAAATAGCAGCTAAAAAACCAAATGAATTGATTAGAAGAAATAGAAAATAATATATTTTATTCGTTCTATTAACTTCGTAAATGCAGGCTTTGAGAGAAGGAGAGAGAGGCTTGGCCTCTCTCTCTCTTTGAGCGTTCCAAAACGAATAAAATATATATATATATATATATATTTTTTTTATCTAAGGCCTTGTAATGATGGGTAAATCCTGCCCATGATGGATTGCGTTAATCATGAAGAACACAAAGTTTCCATGATCCGCAAAAACGAGAAAGCACGAAACATTCATATGGCAAGACGACTATCGATTCTTAAACAACCTATATTTTCTACATTTAACAATCATTTAATAGATTATCCAACCCCAAGCAATATAAGTTATTGGTGGAGTTTCGGTTCGTTGGCTGGTCTTTGCTTGTTCATTCAGATAATTACAGGCGTTTTTTTAGCTATGCATTATACGCCTCATGTGGATTTAGCTTTTTTAAGCGTAGAACACATCATGAGAGATGTGAAAGGCGGCTGGTTGCTTCGTTATATGCATGCTAATGGGGCAAGTATGTTTTTTATTGTGGTTTATCTTCATATTTTTCGTGGTCTATATTATGGAAGCTATTCGAGTCCTAGGGAATTAGTTTGGTGTCTTGGAGTTGTCATTTTACTTTTAATGATTATAACAGCTTTTATAGGATACGTACTACCGTGGGGTCGATTTGGCCCCTCCTTCTACTAATAGGGGGATAAAAAAACCCCACTAAATGCGGGAAACTCTTTATTACTAAGGTACTTTTCTCCCATGGAAGGCGCGAAATGGACGATTTTTGGTGGCGATCCCTAGAATTTTAGCCTTGCTGTCTTGTGTGGGTTCAAATTCTAAGTAAAAATCCTTAGCATGTCATCATAGACAATCCGCAGGAAAACTCTTGCTACACGAGAATAGGCGTCTTCGGCCTTGGAAAAAATAGCATGGAGATTTCCTCAGAGACTACACGTGGGGTGCCTAGTCTATCATCGATCTTTGGCTAGGTAAATATATAGTCCCATTTCTCTCTAAAAAATCATGTCTATTTCACTCTAATGAATGAATAAATAAAGGCCGGAGGCCTATAAAAAATACTTTAAATCGCTGCTCGATATTCTGAATGAAATGCTGAAATGAAAAACAACCAGTGGAGCCTGACATCATTCATCCATAAAGTCTAAAAGGGATGTAGAAAAGACATGGTTTGGGGGAATTTAGGCAAATGAGTTTTTGGGGAGCTACAGTCATTACGAGCTTAGCTAGTGCAATACCTGTGGTAGGAGACACTATAGTAACTTGGCTTTGGGGTGGTTTCTCGGTAGATAATGCTACCTTAAATCGTTTTTTTAGCCTTCATTACTTACTTCCTTTCATAATAGCTGCCGCTGCTATTATTCATCTCGCTGCATTACATCAATATGGCTCTAATAATCCATTGGGTATCAATTCTTCTGTGGATAAAATAGCTTTTTATCCCTATATGTACGTAAAAGATTTAGTATGTTGGGTAGCTTTTGCCATTTTTTTTTCTATCTTTATTTTCTATGCACCTAATGTCTTGGGGCATCCCGACAACTACATACCCGCGAATCCCATGTCAACTCCGGCTCATATAGTGCCAGAATGGTATTTCTTACCAGTTTATGCGATTCTTCGAAGTATACCTAACAAATTAGGGGGTGTAGCTGCCATAGGACTAGTTTTTGTGTCATTATTTGCTTTACCGTTTATTAATACATCGTATGTACGTAGTTCAAGTTTTCGACCAATTCACCAAAAATTATTTTGGTTGCTTCTGGCAGATTGCTTACTTTTAGGCTGGATCGGATGTCAACCTGTGGAAGCACCATATGTTACTATTGGACAAATTGCTTCAGTTGGTTTTTTCTTCTATTTTGCTATTACGCCCATTCTCGGCGAATTAGAAGCTAGATTAATCCAAAATTCTAATGTTTGCGAGGACTTAAGTCCTCGCAAGCTTTCCCACATTTTTAAGAATTCAATTTATGTTGTGAAATGAAAAGCCATCAATTTATTAACCGTCTTATTACTAAATCCCCGTATCCGGTTCTTACCTATTATTTCTGCATTAATTAGTGGTGTGTTCTCAATTGCGCCACTTTCCAAACCTATCATTGCACTTTGTGAAAATCGGAAAAAAATTCTAGAGGATTTGGACAAGTATCCTTGCCGGGATTGCTCCAGCAATTACAACGGGTATTTCAGGAATCCAGCGTCGGTCAAGAATTCCGGATCAAACAAAGTTTCTGTCCAGGATTCTTGACCTATGAGACTTTGCTGAAGTTTATCTGCTCATAGTTCACAAGAGATTTTGACAAACAGATTAGGATAAAAGGAGAGGTTTTGCGCTGCGGCATCTCTGTACTAAATTTATTGGAGCTCACGCCCTGGCTAGAGAAGTTCTAGTAGAAGAGGGTATGATGGCCCAGGCGTGCCGCCGTCTTCTCTTTTCTATCGATTCCGTCTCGTTTATTTCTTCATTAATCTGCTGAGATTTTGCCGATTCCACACTAGATCCAGCTACGACGCAAAAAACGTCTATGCCTAGAACGTATCAATTAGCTACTTTCATGCGCAGATTTATTATACTGAGAATTTTTTTTTATACCGGGCATAGACGTTTTTTGCGTTCCGCCAGTCTTATTATAGCAAGCGCGTAATCATCCGAACAGTTGTCGTCTACTGTTTCAATTAAATTTGATGATTTAGCACATTGCAAAATTTAATTGACTTCGTTAAGTTTTCTGGAGAAATTATCATTATATATTATGTTATGATTAGGATGTTGGCACGGCGGCGGCTATTAAAAAAGTTGTTTTTGGTATTAGAACTCCAGTCATTAAGGCTTTTGTAGCTTCTACAGCAATGACGGCCTATAGCAAAATAAAGTCATAGAGGCGTCTCGAAGCTTAATAAGTACGGCAATGCCCGGCCCGGGCGACCGGTCCTGCCCAACATCGTGCTCGAGGGCCGGTGCTGTTTACCGCTCAGCGAAGAAGCTTCTCCCGGCTGAGTAATCGCTCGCTCTTCATGACAGCCAGGATGGGTTGGCAGTAGCACGGCGCAAATCTCCTGCTATTGGTCGAGAGCTTTACTTGATAACGAATCGGTTAGAGCTTTACACTTGGTGGATGGCTTTAATTCCTTTAAAGTTCACGGATCCCGCGACTGTTTTTTCAGCCTATTTCAGTTCTTCGTATATTTCTATCTTACTTGATTGACGGTTTGGAAGAGATGTCATGAAAAAGTTTCATAACATAGTCTCGAAATACACTAGAACACGTAGAAGAAAAGAAATAAATTACTCTATTCGTTTCTAGGATCTTCTATACTTCAATCTAGGTTTTGGTTGGTTGTTTATTTTGATTTTCTTCTCGCTTTATTGCGGGCAAGTAAATAATCTACTGCGGCTTTATGAAAAACCATTTCTAAAAAAATATATATTTTTTTTTGCTTCATGTTTTCCGGATTTATCAAGTTTACCAAGTTTACAAGCTCGAATCGGTTGAATTCGTAGCAGAACACTCTGGAACATTTTAACATTTGCACTAGAGACTAAATGCTACGCAACGTATTCACTGTGCTGCGCTTTGCGCCCAATTTTGCATTTTTCTATTCAGTTAATAATCTCTTCATTATTCCTTGTCCCCGCAAGTTCAAGGGCGAAGCTTTTTAATGTAAGCTATACAAAGATTCTAACTTTGGGCCTAAGACTTTTGTGAGCGAGTCCTTGGCTGATTAAGTTATTGAAAAGGTGGCTCTCTAAATGGCTGCAGTAGGTAAAGGCTTGAGAAGCGCAAGCTTCGCCCTTTGTAAATTTTGCCAGATCACATTAATAAAGTGAATGTCCAAGATCAGCAAAGCTCCCAGCTTTTAGACGCTTCGCGCTTTTGTAATACTAAAATATGCTTCGCCCTTTAACTCATGTTCTAATGTGTTTACTTCTTAGAAAAAAAGAGACGATTTGTGGATAACCAATCGTTTTTCAAATCTCTGATAGCTACTTTACCAAAATGGATACATCAATTTCGAAAATCAAAACATGAAAATATATTCTATACCAATCCTGATTACCTATTTCAATTATTATGGTTTTTGAAATATCATACCAATACACGTTTTCAGGTCTTAATCGATATTTGTGGAGTTGATTATCCTTCTCGAAAACAAAGATTTGAAGTAGTTTATAATTTACTAAGGGCGACCGCGAAGTAACCGAATAAAGTGCTCATTCGTACCAAACGAATGAGACGTTGTAGAAGTCTGCAACGAAACGGGCACGACTTATTTGACGGATATACCGCTAGAGACACCCAACAGGACGAACTTCCAATGGGGAACATAGCCTGTCGTGGAAGGGGATCACAGGGAATAGCCAACCCATAGGCGATACCCAACCGTGTCTTTAAAACGCAGTTGAACGGGGAAAAAAATTTATTTCTTTTTTTTCATTCGTAAACGTGAGGTGTAGGTGGGATATTAGCCCGGGCGCATTAGGCAAGACTCGAATGAAGTATCATAGCGTCTTCTTCGTACGACGGAGCTTAGTGACGATCGTACCAGGACAACAAAGGAACCAAGATCCCCAAAAGTCGTTTTTTTCTTTTTGCTATGCTCATGAAAATTGAAGTGAAGGGCGGAGCTTCAAAGGCACAGCACTTAAGGGTATCTAGAGCACCTGAAGCGCACTGCGCGAAGATGCCCAAGAGCATCCAATTACGAGCATTCGGTGGAACCGGTGAACCATACATTTTTCTAGATAGAGATGCGTGGGACAGAGGGCTCGTAGTACCTGCCCTAGCCTTTGCTTTGAGAACCATGTAAACGAAGGAAGGAGGTGCTACTGGGGAGCGAAAGGAAAGCGCTGGCACTGTATGACGGAGGGGAAGGAGCTTAAATCGACGTACCCCCTGGCTAGTAGGAGGGGGTACGTTGCGTACTTGAGCAGCATGAAGGGACCGAGATTAAGCTTGGATGAGACTAAGCAGTTAAAAAAAATATATATTTTTTTGCTGCTTCGACATATTCTAATCGTCTGCATGTTTTTTGGAAACATTGTCATAAAGAGCAGTTCCAGACAGAAAGCCTTTTTCAGCTTATAAAGGGTATCAATCTGTGGATTACCGCCTAGAAAAAGCTTTTACCTAATCGAGGTTCGGAGAATGGTGCTTATAGGAAAACTACTATATGCGGCACTTTGATCAAAGTACCATAAACACTGGAGGACTAGGTAATCCACTCCGAATTCCATTTTAAAGCGAAAAACGCTAAAAGCGTGCAGCAAATAATTTCTTTTTTTATGTAGCTTTCCTCGGCCACACTGCGATACATGAAGCCATAATTGAAACAGTAGGAAACCTCGGTCTAGGCCATCCGCAAGTGTGCGTTTCATAGATGATTTTACTATTGGAGTAATTGGTCCACGAGCTCTGGCAGAAAAGATACTTGACTTGGTTACATGATTTATTGAAGTACGGCTTTAGCCTAGGCTTGACCTGGATAAAACTCTAATAACCTGAACCAAAATTAATAAAATTTCTTTCCTTGGATATCTTACTAGTCGCAATTCAGAATATACCTACAAGTTTTGACGACAATACGGCGGCAATTAGATAATATATAGAATCCATCAATCTGGTGGGCTTAGCTTACTTGTCAATATGTGTAAAATGATAAACCGTCTGGCGGTTTTATGATAAATAAAGTAACCCGAAACCCTGTTTTGCTCACTTTCAGTATCTTTAAAGCTATTCAGTAGTGCGCGTTAACCTCCATTCTACTCTGCCCTGTCGATTAGTAGCATCTGGCAAACTCTAAAAACCAATGTATAACGCACCGCGCTTAAGCTACATACTACGTATTTCATCGGCTAAACCATATACAAATTCTACACCGCGGCTAAGAAAGGCAAAGCCCGCTCGAATTGCATAACTCATTCGCTTACAAAAATTACCACGATAAGCAATACGAGGGCGCAGCACCTCTGGAAGCCATATATGCTGCTAGTTTCTGCTATAATGCAAGGCCACGGATGCTCCATGTACGTAGAAAATAGATTATTTCGCCGGGAAAGCCCACGCTTAGAGCCATATGATTACAAACAACCTTGGTTGAACTTGAGTTGGAGAGCCGTGTGATGGGTAACTATCTCGCACGGTTCGGAGAGCACTTTATTATATTGAGAGAATGCATAGGGAAACTGCGGCTCTGCGATGGAATTTTTGACTCTATGTATTCAATATAACTCACGCATTCGTGTACAAACCAGTGTGGACGAAATAACTCCAATTTGTTCGGCAGTCAATATATTTCCGTCAGCCGGCTGGTGGGAGCGAGAAGTTTGGGATATGTTCGGTGTTTATTTCTCTAATCATCCCGATTTACGCCGTATATTAACAGATTATGGTTTTGAGGGTCATCCATTACGAAAAGACTTTCCTTTAAGTGGATATGTGGAAGTACGTTATGATGATTCAGAGAAACGTGTGGTTTCTGAACCTATTGAGATGACTCAAGAATTTCGCTATTTTGATTTTGCTAGTCCCTGGGAACAAAGTTCGCGTAGTGACAAATCGAGGAAAAAGTAAAGAATTTTTGCTTACAGCCATCTTAATAATATTCAATTCTGTAGTAATTGCATGCTCGGCTCAGTTCTACGGCATGCTGAATAATCCGCTTTGCCTGTCTGAACCAAACTCGGTCTTTTCGATCTAAAACAGCGGGAGTGTTGACCTTTTATGGAAACGCCGCGCTCGGGTGATGAGGATTCAAGAGAATAAAGTGGGCCTCCGCTACTTCATTGGCTTAACAGAAAAGGGAAGGATGAAAAGAAAAGGATGAGAAAAAATATATAGAAATGCCCCAAAATTTTTTATCTATTTTGCCTTTCATCTCCTCTTCCTTATGTTCTACTAGCTTGAAAGAGCTTGGCCAATGAATGCCTCTCCCCTTCCCGTCTTGATCTATCATCTAAGATGATAAATTGGACACAATCTGAAGGTTCAGATTGTGGAATTATTTAATTTATTGGTAGAAGGTTTTATTAATTTACGAACAAATTAACTGGAAATAAGTTGGCTGGAGCAGAACTATCTACATTATTAGAACAAAGAATTACCAATTACTACACCAAATTGCAAGTGGATGAGATCGGTCGAGTGGTATCAGTTGGAGATGGAATTGCACGTGTTTATGGATTAAACAAGATTCAAGCTGGAGAAATGGTTGAATTTGCCAGCAGTGTGAAAGGAATGGCTTTGAATCTAGAAAATGAGAATGTAGGAATTGTTATATTTGGTAGTGATACTGCTATTAAAGAAGGAGACATTGTCAAGCGCACTGGATCTATTGTTGATGTTCCTGTAGGAAAGGCCTTGTTAGGTCGTGTGGTTGATGCCTTAGGAGTACCTATTGATGGAAAAGGTGCTTTAAGCACTGCAGAACGAAAGCGTGTAGAAGTTAAAGCTCCCGGGATTATTGCACGTAAATCTGTGCACGAACCCATGCAAACGGGATTAAAAGCAGTAGATAGCCTGGTTCCTATAGGTCGTGGTCAACGAGAACTTATAATAGGAGACAGACAAACTGGAAAAACTGCTATCGCTATTGATACCATATTGAACCAGAAGCAAATCAACACACAGGGCACCTCGGATAGTGAAAAATTGTATTGTGTGTATGTAGCGATTGGACAGAAACGTTCAACCGTGGCACAATTAGTTAAGATTCTTTCAGAAGCGGGTGCTTTAGAATATTGCATTATTGTAGCAGCTACTGCTTCGGATCCTGCTCCTCTGCAATTCCTGGCACCATATTCAGGTTGCGCTATGGGAGAGTATTTTCGAGATAATGGAATGCACGCATTAATCATTTATGATGACCTTTCAAAGCAATCAGTGGCATATCGACAAATGTCATTATTATTACGTCGACCACCAGGTCGTGAGGCGTTCCCTGGAGATGTTTTTTATTTACATTCTCGTCTATCAGAAAGAGCCGCTAAAATGTCAGACCAAACTGGTGCAGGTAGCTTGACTGCATTACCTGTAATTGAAACACAAGCTGGAGATGTATCTGCTTATATTCCGACCAATGTTATTTCCATCACAGATGGACAAATCTTTTTGGAAACAGAACTTTTTTATCGTGGAATTCGACCTGCTATTAATGTAGGATTATCTGTAAGTCGTGTGAGCGGGGTGAGATTCACATGGGATCGCTGGAGTTGGAAAGCTCTGCGTAGGATCCCTCAGCGCGTAATCTGCCTTACTCGATTATAACTGAGTCGAAAGCCGGTAAGTCAGAAACTAACTATCGGAAGTTCAGGAAAACAAACCTCGATGATGGTCGCCCTACTCTCAGAGGGAAGACACCCAGGATTCTACCTGCGTGAACTTGGGATATGTGCCGTCTGCAGCATGAGTACTTCCACTACACGAGAAGGAAAAGGGGAACCCTGCGTCGGAAAACACACGAACTCCACGGCGATGAACGAGTCAACCAAGGCTCTACAAATCGTTAAATACCTAGAGGGAACTCCCGATGGGAATCCGGACCTATTCATAAGGAAAGGCCGCGATTCGTACGGTCCCAGTGGAACCACCACAAAAACTTACGAGGGGGGAACCTCGTTGGTTCGGCGATGGATAGAACTGAGAATTAGGAAAGTCCTGCTTCTCCTGCCCGAGTTGAGGCTGCAGCCGATCGAATTCGAGAACTGGAACTTAACGTCGACAGGAAATATCAGAAAATCATCAACATAATAACGGACCCACATGCGCTCATAGCATCGTACCAACGCATCAAATCTAGATTCATAAAAAAGGAGGGGATAACGAAAAGAATGATGCTTCCAGGGAGGAAATCCACTTCTTATCCGCGTTGATCAAAGATGATTCGGGCACATCGCAGAACAACTGCGCACGGGGAAATACCCCGCAAAACGAGTAAACATCCCAAAATCAACAAAACCCGGGAAGACAAGACCGCTTACGATGATCAGCGCCAGAGACCCGATATTACAAACGGCCATCAAGGCGGCCTTTAAGCTCACGCCACGAGACTTAGGCAAAGGCTATAAGACCGATAGGGAAGAGAGTTATGCCGCACAGTTCCGGGATAATGAACCAGCATTCAATGGGAAGCAAATCCCTTTGTGTGCTTAACATTCTAAAAAACTACACACGGACAAAATATTGATGATTTGATTGTCCCCGTCTATAAGTGACAGGTTTCAGGAGAAGGGAGCCGTGTGATAGGCGACTATCGCGCGCGGTTCTTTGAGAGGGAGCCGGGTTCTATATCCCGTGCTAGCGCTTAGAGATGGGTGCGAACCCTACTCTCGAGGTTCTGCGGCTCAGTTAAAAGCTATGAAACAGGTATGCGGTAGCTTGAAACTAGAATTAGCGCAATATCGTGAAGTAGCCGCTTTTGCTCAATTCGGTTCAGACCTTGATGCGGCTACTCAGTATCTATTAAATCGTGGGGCGAGGCTAACAGAGGTTCTTAAACAACCACAATATAGCCCAATTCCTATTGAAAAACAAATAGTTGTTATTTATGCAGCTGTCAAAGGTTATTTAGATCAAATTCCTATTTCGAGCATCAATCAATATGAACATGAGCTTTTGAAGTCTATAGACTCAGATATACTTTCTGCTATCGTACAACAAAAAAACATTACTGAGCAGATTGATAGTCAACTGGCTACCTTTTGTCAAAAATTTACACAGAGCTTCTTAGCAACTCATTCAGTTTAAAAAAATGAAACTAAAAAAAAATTTTCAGGCCGCAGGTTTTGTTTCCGTGCTTCTGGGTGGAGGGTGAAAGCGGCCAGGGCGCAGCCAATTTTTTTTCTTCCGCCCTCTGGCTACGCTCTTAGTAGGGCTTCGTCATACGAGCGGAGCTCGAAAACCCTCCATCCCCACATTAACAACATGTAGATTCGAAGAAAACAAAAACGCAACAAGACATTAACAAAATTGAATATATAGAACGCTTCTTCTTCTAATGTACTATTAGTAGGAAAAAGGAAAAGAGGAAAAAGGAAAAAGGAAAAAGGAAAAGGGCTTTACGCCTTTGTATTTGTACCTTTACGCCTTTGTATTTGTACCATCGATATTATCTACGTATGCGTCATCTTTGCCCACTATTTGGTTTTTAACTGGATGACCCAGATTAACTATGTATTGCCGTAATGCTGCGCTTTGCGCCCACTATATTTATATTTATATTGCTGGGCCCGCGCCTAGATAGATGTTTGCATCAGTCTTTTCTTTCTTCTAAAATGAATCAATCATTTTCCTTTTGCATCAGTCTTTTCTTTCTTCTAAAATGAATCAATCATTTTCGATGATTGAATGAATCAATCATTTTCGATGATTGCTTCGCCCTTCACCAAATTCTAGCTGGTGTAATATTCTAGCTGGTGTAATATTCTAGCTGGTGTAATATTCTAGCTGGTGTAATATTCTAGCTGGTGTAATCAGGAGAAAAGGGATTCGAACCCTTAACCTGTGGTTTTGGAGACCATTGTTCTACCATTGGAACTATTCTCCTAGAAAAAAAAGTGGTTCTTGGTTTATGGAATTTGCACCTATTTGTGTCTATCTAGTAATAAGTTTGCTATTTTCTTTGATCTTAATCGGTGTTTCCTTTCTATTTGCTTCTTCCTCTAATTCGGCTTATCCGGAGAAATTGTCAGCTTACGAATGCGGTTTTGATCCTTTCGATGATGCCAGAAGTCGTTTCGATATACGATTTTATCTTGTTTCTATTCTATTCATTATATTCGATCTGGAAGTCACCTTTTTATTTCCTTGGGCAGTTTCTCTTAACAAAATTGGTTTGTTTGGATTTTGGTCTATGATAGTATTTTTATCGATTTCGACGATTGGATTTTTATACGAATGGAAAAAGGGCGCTTTAGATTGGGAGTAACCCGGCAATTTCCGAGCTTGCAAAACGATAAAAGCAAAAAAACTGTTTTTTTGCTTTTATCGTTTTGCAAGCTTTTAGCATTCCTTCCATTGCCGCGTAAACAAAATGAGATAAACCTCGATAAGTAGGCATAATAAGTCATTCATTAACTTTATTGAGCTCTCAGAGCCTTTGTTGGCTACGCCAACAAAGTGCAGCCCACGGCAAGAGAGCCCGTGAGGCCGCACCGGCTCTCGGATGAAATTGACTGAAAGGATGGTGGGACGTCAAACGAATCGAGCAGGGCGCTGCCAAATTAGTTTGTTTTCGTGCGTTTGATTCTCTCTGTCCTGTCTGGTAGTTTAATATTTTTACCCTATCGGGTGGCAAATATTAAAGCGTTTCGCGGAACAATGACTGTCTGTTCCCGTACAGTGAATGCCTGAAAATAATAGAATAGATCTTTTTGCGATGGGGGAAGCCTGAAAAAGCGGCTGGGAGGGTTCGCACAACGAATGAAAGGTGAAGGTAGTTTTCCTACTTTTTCCCCTCGCTGAAGAGCTTCTGAATAATATGCTTCGCTTCCCCCGCGCTCTTTTCAACAAAATGAAAAAAAAAAGACATTATATATTAATTACATAGTATACTCAATTATATACAATCAATAAAGAGATTAGCGCAACCTACCTTTTGTCGATGCTCTATGCTATATAAGAAACAAGTGGTAATAGAGAGAAAAAAAAGAAATATTTTTTTGCTATGCTTTTTATCTTCAAGCCTTACGCTCCTACTTTCGGGTCCGGCCCTTTATCCGCTTTACTTTAACTAATAGACTAGAAGAACCACTTCGGTGGCGTAGCTGTGAAAGATCAATTTGAGTGATGTGCAATAGAATAAAGCGTCAAGCAATTGGTAAAAAATGAACACCTTTAAGAAAAAATAAACTAATCATGATGTGTTCTTTTTTAATTGATTATTTAGCATATTAGGATAATTAGCTCAGTTGGTAGAGCGCCTCGTTTACACCGAGAGAGTCAGCGGTTCAAGTCCGTTATTACCCAAGGGTTTTCATTATCCATGATTCTAAATTGAATCTAGCGTATGAATAAATTTACTAATTTAATTGATGATAATAAAACCGCGATAATAGAAAAAAGGGAAAAAAGCAAGCCCGCTTTATTCGCACGGCGAATGAGAGCTTATTCTTTTCGAAAGAGGATGACACGGTTAAGGAAAACATAAGAAAGTGGCAAACCAGAGCAAAAAAGCGGTAATATATATTATCGCTTTTTTTGCTTTGCTTTTCGTTGGGCCAACTAAAGCAGAAAACGCTATGCGTTTTCTTAGTTTATGGTACAATCTGGACTATAAGATGGTCATGAGAAAAAAAATATATATATTTTTTTTTACTGTGGACATTTAAATAAAAGGTGCCCTGGTTCCATACGGCTCCACTAGCATAGCGAGTAGAGGCCGAAGCGCTTCGGCCTTATTGGCCATTACTGTGTAATCGGCTTGACGCATGCGAGGCCACAGGTCAACTAATCGCGAAAAAGTGCCTTTCAGTGCAAAGCAGAGAGCCGCGCAGCCATTAGACTCGTGGCTTCGCTTGAACGATACTTCCGGGTTTCTACTAACGTATATAGCCAGTAGAATGGAAAGATTCCGATGAATCATCGTAGATGATTCATTATGTTTGGGAAAATAGCTTAGTTGGTTAGAGTGCTGGTCTGTCACGCCAGAAGTCGCGGGTTCAAATCCCGTTTTTCCCGGTAATTTCTTAATTCAAAAATGAATTATTATAAAATCAGTTCATAAAGAGAGATATATCTCTCTTTATGAACTGGTAACTGAATCAGTTAAAATCTTTTTTTTTTATTGAAATATAACCAAAAAAGCATGCGATATAATATGAAAAGCATGCGATATAATATGATTCAATTTTACAGGGCGTAGCCCTTATCCTACCCGCGTCAAAAGTAATCTCGAGGTGTGAAACTTTAGGGATAATGTAATAATGGTTAAGATTACATACGGAGCTGATGCTAGAGTAAAGAGATTGGAAAAAAAAATTATGCTATGCGGATGAATAGTGCAAGGAACTAATACAAAGACCTTGTCAAAAAGACTCTAAGATCTTAATCGGTGTTAGCGGAACTGAAAAATTTTCTATATAGAATTTTATATAGAGAATATCCTAGGTTAAGGTAAGGAGTAGATTGGCGCCCCGAGTTGTTCGATTATAGCGGGAAGCCGGCGGTGAAAAGGGCGAAGCTCTCTTATGATGAGATAGAAAGATTTACTGCGCCTTATTTGCTCCGCCCTTAATGGCGCCATTTAATATAGCAGTTCCCATTGAAGGAAGGATATCTGATAATGAGAATGAGATACCCTGGCAAAGCAAGTAAGCATAAGCTTGGAAGAGTGTCGAATAGACCGCAGGGCCGAAGGCTTCTTACACAACACTTTTCACAATATACATAGGACATCTTCCAGTAGCCAATGAATCAAACATTCCTTTTGCGGGTTAACATGGTTAATAGGTTGCGTAAGTCGTATGTGGGCGCAAAGCGCAGCACGTGTAGTTCTAACCGGAGGAGAAAAGCATGAGAGGGCCCGCCCATCCTGACAAATACAACAATACTGTATCCTGGGTTCAAATCCCATTTTCTCCGTAGGGGACGTAGTTCAATTGGTAGAGCGCATGTTTTGCAAGCATGAAGCTGTCGGTTCAACTCCGATCGTCTCCAAATAAACAAGTGATATATTGTAGAAAAGCAGTATAGGTGCTTGGATGAATTACGCTTTCTACTAGCTGCAGGAGATCTCGTTATGCTTTGCACTTCAACTTGACTTTGGAGAAAAGAATCTGGAAACCAAACGGAATAATTTGTAATAAAACGTGTTGAGGGTAAAGATGGAGGACACGTAGCGTTCTTCTAACGCTGGCAAGATAAATAGTTGGCTGTGCTCTATGCTCGGGTAGAGAGTTGGCGCCCTAATGCATGCCGCGGGCAGCAGTGCCCCCGGATTTCCTCTTCCGGTGTCCCGCCTTGCAAAGCTACGATGTTTCGGTTTCACGGGCCTTCAGGCTGCGAAGCAGCCGAGCCGAGAAACAGAAATTAAGCCAGCAACAATTACGGTATTTTTCTACCATAATACAAACAGTGGCTATATATTGGCCTGCGTAGCTCAGATGGTAGAGCATTCCCATGGTAAGGGAAAGGTCTCCGGTTCAAGTCCGGTTGTAGGCTCTGTAAAAAGAAAAATGATTAAATATGGCTAAAACCAAACAAATCAAAAATTTTACTTTGAATTTTGGACCTCAACATCCTGCTGCTCATGGTGTTTTACGATTAGTATTGGAGATGAATGGAGAAGTTGTAGAACGCGCGGAACCGCATATTGGATTACTTCAGTGCGGCATGAAGCCGCTGACGCCGAGTCGGCATATCCTATGCCGCTAGCTATGTCCTGCTTGTTCCCCACCACGGGTGGCGCGTGGAGGCAACTCCCGCGTCATAAGCACCGGGCAAAAGGCGTTTTGTTGGGCAACTCAAGTGAGGCAAATCGCTCAGGGGAAAGGGGGGAGAAGGTCGTGAAGGTGGCCTCGTTATCCACACTAGAGGTCTCGACAGAGATGAATAGGGGTATGTCAATACCACCACTGTGGTTGACTTACCACTGGGCTTTCTTGGAGACGAGAACGCGTTGGCGGGTCCTGGAGTGCCCGTCAAGGGCGCACGCGTATTCCTACGGGGTGATTATCACGACCAGCCCCTCCGCATCTCGGCACAGCGGAACGTGTAACCGGCCTAAGGTCCCATTTCAACCGCCAATTTATTGTCCTCACAATGGGTGGGCTAACCACAAGGTACGAGCCAGAACCTTATAGGTCGGGTAGGACGGCACTACTGGCAAATACTATCTAGCAAAGGCACGAGTCGTGAAGGATAAAGCTTGCGTCAAAAGCATACGGAAAGATTCTAGCAACGAGGAAACCGGGGGAGGAGCCGGTAGAGCTGCAAGAGCATAACCGGAAGGTCAAGCCAGGGAGGCCGGGTCATTTAACGGAAGTGGAAAGGTTCGAATCAAGGCTGAAAGAAAAGGGAAAAATAGGTAGCTCGTAGGACCCCACTGTAGTTGAAATGCGGGGCAAGACTGCGGGTGTTGGATACGACAGATGGCGCTGCCTAAACTTCATGGAATTCCATGAACTAGGGAAACAAGCAGTCTCAAATTTGCGCATGCACATTTCCAAGCTACCAAAACGGCTGCAGAGCATAGCATATATATCTATTTTTTTTTGCAGGCTTCAGACCTTCTTTATTCAATCTCGGGCCACCTGTAATAAATGGCGCGAGCCGTATGCGAGGAGACTTGCACGTACGGTTCTTGGGGGGGTTCCGGCCGAAAGATCGGCGCCTACCCGACTAGAGGCACAGAAAAATTAATCGAGTATAAAACTTATCTTCAAGCTTTACCTTATTTTGATCGTTTAGAGGGCGACCGCGAAGTCATCGAATGAACTCCTCCAGAATGGAGGTGCTGCAGAAACCCGCAGCAAAACAGATACGACTAATCGACATATAGAATATGGCGACGACGACAGCATGTCGTAGAAGGAGATAACTGGGAATAGCCAACCCTTGGCCGTATCTTCAACTGCATCCTTGAGTGTCAGTCAAATGGAAAGTATCATGAATGAGAGATGCCAGCGGAATGATCACCTGGGCGCGCTAGGCTAGAAGGAAAATAAGCTTCCCTTGGCAAGATAACAAAGTAAGGCAAAATATTTTTTTTTGCTGGCTTTCAGTTTTCTGAGTGCAGCCTCCTCCTACAACGTCTTTCTTCGTGTGTCGAAGATCTAAGGCGAGTACACCAGAGATAGAAACAGAAACTACGATTCAATATGAATATAGCAAAGCATCTGAAGCATAACTACACACTCATACGATCTTGTGAAAAGATAGGAGCATTCGGTGGAACCGGTGAACCATACATTTTTCTAGATAGAGATGCGTGGGACAGAGGGCTCGTAGTACCTGCCCTAGCCTTTGTTTCGAGAACCCTGTGAACGAAGAAAAGAAGTGCTGCTGGAAAGCGGAAGGAAAGGAGCCTAAGTCGGCAGACTGACGCCGCGCACTTGAGCAGTTCGGAGAAGACCAGCCTACTCCATACTCTTTAAAAATTAAGCCAGAATGCGCAACTTTTAAGAAACGAAGGAAGTCCGTTAATATTTGGTTCGTTCGCTAGCGCATAAACCAGGCAGACGCTTTATTCGAACCAGAGCTTCATCACCCAGAAGCGAAAATACTTCTGAAGTCGAAACTCAACCATTATGACGCTGCGCTCCTGGTTTGCTTATCTAGAATCTAAGGGTAACTCAAGTTAGAGAGCCGTGTGATGGGTGACCATCTCACACGGTTCGGGGAGCACTTTATTATGTGATGCGAGTGAATGTGTGCGGCATAGCTGGCATCAATTAAATTCTGACTCTATTTATGTTTCTATGATGGCCCAAGAACATGCTTATTCTTTAGCTGTAGAGAAACTTTGTAATTGTGAGGTACCATTACGAGCTCAGTATATACGAGTGTTATTTCGCGAAATAACTCGAATTTTAAATCATTTACTTGCTTTAACTACTCATGCTATGGATGTGGGGGCATTAACTCCGTTCCTGTGGGCCTTTGAAGAGCGAGAAAAACTTTTAGAATTCTATGAAAGAGTTTCAGGAGCCAGGATGCATGCCAGTTACATACGACCAGGCGGAGTTGCACAAGACATGCCTTTGGGCTTAAGTGAAGATATTTTTCTATTTACACAACAATTTGCTTCTCGTATTGATGAAATAGAAGAAATGTTAACCAACAATCGTATCTGGAAACAACGATTAGTTGATATTGGTACTGTTACCGCACAGCAAGCTTTGGATTGGGGATTCAGTGGTGTAATGTTAAGAGGCTCAGGAGTATGCTGGGATTTGCGAAAATCAGCACCTTACGATGTGTATAACCAATTGATTTTCGATGTACCCGTAGGTACCAGAGGAGATCGTTATGACCGTTATTGTATTCGTATCGAAGAGATGCGACAAAGTATTCGAATCATTATGCAATGTCTTAATCAAATGCCTAGTGGCATGATTAAAGCGGATGATCGTAAGCTATGTCCCCCTTCACGATCTCAAATGAAACAATCCATGGAATCTTTAATTCATCATTTCAAACTTTATACAGAAGGTTTTTCTGTACCAGCTTCTTCTACCTATACTGCAGTAGAGGCACCTAAGGGAGAATTTGGTGTGTTTTTAGTCAGTAATGGAACCAATCGTCCTTATCGTTGTAAAATAAGAGCACCTGGTTTTGCTCATCTACAAGGGCTTGATTTTATGTCCAAACATCACATGCTATCAGATGTTGTTACCATAATTGGTACTCAAGATATTGTTTTTGGAGAGGTAGATAGATAGAATTACTATTTCACAGGTAGGAAGGGCCCTACCTTTCTCGAGCCAAAAAAGATTTTTTTCGCGAAACTCGAAACGTCGCTGAATCATCTATGATGACTCATCAACATAGCGTGCAGAGAAGTATATACATAGCGAATTGCTACGGAATGCGCTATTTTAAGGCTTTTCTTTCCCGGAGCTACGCACTTTTCTGTTCGTTTTGCGGACGAGGAGCACAGAGGCAGAGGGTGCCTTGGCGCTTTTCTTCTCTATGCCCCTCTAATAAGTAGAGAAAATAAGCTTGCAAAGGTCACAGAGCGCAGTAAAAAAAAATCTATATAGATTTCATTCTGCTGTCTGCTTTACCCTTGGCATAGCGAATGACAGGGCCGGGTGGAACGATGAAAGCGCCCGCGGCCCATCAGGCTTATGGCATTCCTACGTAATGCCATAAAAAAAGCACTAATTTCATTATGTAACGACTAACTAAAATGCATCGTTATTAAATCTTTTGAGAATGCAAACCTAGAGCACCTACTTGACACACACAAGATCGAATCGCTTAAAGAAAAGATCTTATATACAGAAAACAATCTGAAATGAGAATACATAAGAGAGGTTAAAGAAAAGCGCGAGAAGGGCGCAGCAACTCTAGGATCTATTCGCAGTTTAATCCATCTTATTATAAGATGATAGCAAACCTTGCTGCAGGCGGTCAATCATCGTAGATGAAACATTAATACGAATAAAAGAGGCAAATACACCATGACACTAAAACAATTAACTTTTCGTTTAAAAAAAAAGTCTGCTGGCAGAAATTCATCAGGGCGTATTACTGTTTTTCATCGAGGAGGTGGATCGAAGCGATTGCATCGGAAAATGGATTTTCAACGGAGCACTTCGTCTATTGGCCTTGTACAAAGAATCGACTATGATCCTAATCGTTCCTCTTGGATTGCTTTAGTACGATGGCTCGGAGCAATGAGACAAGCGGAGGCAGCCAATAGTCAAACAGAAGAAAACGCCAAGCGTTTTCTTGGTCGGAGAGAAAAAAATCTTTTTTTTTTCGGCCTCTTATTTTCGTCTTCTTCCCTGTTCAGGAAAACCCAGAGAAGAAATTACGTTTTTTTCTCTGCCCTTTTCTCTCCAAAGACAAAGAGAGAGGCTGCAATTTTAGGGCCTTTCGGTAGCTTTCTTGATTTACCTAGGATAGCCTCAGCCGGGTCAAAGCCCGCTTTCTTTGCTTCGCGAATGAAAAACTTTGGAGGACATGATACGTTTTCTGAAAATGAGGGCGGAAGATGGAAGACGCATAGCGGGGTGCAAAGAATCGAACGCAAAGCGCTTTCTTGGAGAACCAATATATTTTTTTCTTTTGAACCTGAGCATAGCGAAAAAGGACCAATGGTTGAGGCGGGCAAAGTAGATCGTGCACCTTTCACTTATATATTAGCTAGTGATCAGTTAGAAGCTGGCAAGACGGTAATGAATTGTGATTGGTCTAAACCTTCGACTTCGTTCGATCAACATAAATCTTCCCATAATTTGCTAGCCCATAACGACCTTCGGTTCCGAAACCACTTCGTTCACCTAACAAATGAAGGCCAAAGGTCCCTCAGGGTGGAAGAGCCCGTGCAGCGTAGTCAGGCTGCTTCTTGGTTACGCTCTGGGGGGGACTACGCTTCAAGTGAGAATAAAAACATACTTGATTCCTATTATCAAATGGTAGGAAATTGCGTATCATTGGCTCATATACCTATAGGCACATGGATACATAATATTGAATGGAATCCGGGTCAAGGCGCGAAGTTGATTCGAGCTGCAGGGACCTTTGCTCAAATAATCAAGAAATTCGAAAATACACCACAATGTATTGTGCGATTGCCTTCGGGTGTTGACAAACTCATAGATTCCCGATGCCGAGCTACTGTCGGTATAGTGTCCAATCTTCATCATGGTAAACGTAAGCTTGACAAAGCAGGACAAAGCCGATGGTTAGGCAGACGTCCCATTGTTCGGGGTGTTGCTATGAATCCGGTGGATCATCCTCATGGAGGAGGTGAAGGACGCACAAAAGGAGGTAGACCTTCGGTATCACCTTGGGGAAAGCCCGCCAAAGGTGGATTTAGAACAGTAGTAAGAAAACGCAGAAATTAGTTTATGACACGATCTGTATGGAAAGGCCCTTTTGTGGATGCTTGCTTGTTCAAGCAAAAAAAGATCAGATGGAAAATTTGGTCACGTAGATCTTGTATTCTGCCTCAATTTGTCGGTTGCTATGCACAAATTTATAACGGAAAAGGTTCTGTTGGTTTGAAAATTACTGAAGAAATGGTTGGTCATAAATTTGGAGAGTTTGCTTCTACACGGAAACCTTCTTCCTCTGGGAGGAGAGCTTCGCCCTCGAGAACAAAAATAAGACAAAAAAAAAAGGTACGATAGTGAACTATGGCGCAAAAAATAAATCCGATTTCAGTCAGACTGAATCTGAATCGTAGTTCAGATTCAAGTTGGTTTAGTGATTATTATTATGGAAAATTGTTGTATCAAGATGTAAATTTTAGAGATTACTTTGATTTAATACGTCCACCTACGGGAAAAACGTTTGGCTTTCGTCTCGGTAAGTTTATTATTCATCATTTTCCCAAAAGGACATTCATTCACGTATTTTTTTTGGATCGACTTAGCCGATCGAGACACACAGGCCTTGGGGCAATACAATCGGTCAAGCTGATTAGGCGTATTGACGACGCTACGAAGATACAGCGAAACGGAGTCAAGATTCGGCGCTATGGATACGATGATAGGTTACCATCGATGCACGGAATCGATCAATTACTTCGGATCAGCGGTTGGATGGCCTCCAAAAACTCTACTTCTTTGAGGAACGATGCCCTTTTGGAGAATGATGACAGAAAAATGTCAGAAAAAAGCTATGCGTTTTCTTGTTTCGGCTCTCTGCGTCAAATTAGCGATGTATTTCCACAGACCCTTTTCGCGGCTGTGCGTGCTCCTCTAAATCATTTGGTCATGCAATACTTCTTTTATTCAAAGAACCGAATTCAATTTGATCCTATTGTTAACATAGTTTCCAATTTGGCGGCACGGAGCATAATTAAAGAATATATTACAGAGGGAACAGAAGAAAAAGAGGACAGCTTGAAAAAAAGAATGCGTTCTATTCTGTCAAATAAACGCATTTGTTCGAAAAAAGAAGGCTTAACCTATATGGACAAAACCGCGCAAGGCTCCTATGTGGAAGCCTTACGGGGTTCTACCCACTTCATCCGCTTGGCGAATGAAGTGGGCTTTGCGAGAAAAAATAGACCCGAAATTTCTCCGAACATCCAAACGGCTTATTCAGTTTGGCTTTTCTCTGAAGATATTAATTTCGGAAGGACAGAGATGCGTAGCGCGGAAGAGCTTTTAGCTTTGCGCACGGCGCTCCCCAGCTTTGTCCGGGCACTAACGTTCCCACACCAAAATGCCCTCCACTGCTTGCGCAAACAGAGCCTTTTAAGGCTTCGTTTTCGAATCCATCGCGAGCAAGGCGTGCCATTAGCTGATAATTACATGATGAAAAATACAGAGCTGATTCGGCAACCCTGGTCTATATTGGATTTTGGTGCTCCCTTCATTTTAAGAGATGCTGAATGGAGGAAAGTTCACTCTTTGTTCAGTCGTTATTATTATTGGAAAAAAATGCAATTTTTTTTATCTAATCAAACAAAAACTAATACCTTAATTAGGCCAGTCAAAATAGCTTCTGTTTATCAAAGTGCTTCTCTAATTGCTCAAGAAATATCTTGGAAACTGGAACAAAAAAAATCATTTCGACAAATTTGTAAATCTACATTTCAAGAGATTGAAAAATGCCAATATGTTAAAGGAATCCGTATTTGTTGTTCAGGCCGATTAAATGGCGCAGAAATAGCTAAAACTGAATGCAAAAAGTACGGTGAAACCTCTTTACATGTATTTTCCAATCAAATCGATTATGCGAAAGCACAAGCATCTACTCCTTATGGGATTTTAGGTGTCAAAGTGTGGGTTTCATATTTTTAACACAAAAAAAGGGACAACTTGTGCTATATCCAAAACGTACAAAATTTCGTAAATATCAAAAAGGCAGATTTAAGGGTTGCAAAGCAGACGGTACACAACTTTGTTTCGGAAAATATGGCATGAAAAGTTGTGAAGCTGGTCGTATCTCATATCAAGCAATTGAAGCCGCGCGTCGTGCTATAAGCAGAGAATTTCGAAGAAATGGTCAAATATGGGTAAGAGTTTTCGCAGATATTCCTATTACTAGTAAACCCACCGAAGTCAGAATGGGAAAAGGAAAAGGGAATTCTACAGGTTGGATTGCTCGTGTGGTAGAAGGACAAATCTTATTTGAAATGGATGGTGTGAGTTTGTCAAATGCGCAACAAGCTGCCACATTAGCGGCGCATAAACTATGTTTGTCAACCAAGTTTGTTCAATGGTTTTAATTAGTTAATGGATAAAGAACGAAGCCGAAAGGCGCAGAGCAAGGCGAAGAAAGTGGGTAAAGACCAGGAATCTTTGTAAACTTATGGACTCTATGGGCCCGAAAACGAACAAGCAGTCGAGACGATAGAAATGTTGAGACCGTAAAACGAGTAAAAAATTTATTATTATAAATAATTCATGGTCTTTGACCCCAATGCGGAGTTTTGTTCCACACAGCACTTTTCTCGTTTCTGAATGGAATAAAGCGCATAGCGTTGAGGTCGAAGACCCCCGAGTGAAGCGCTAAGGCTTCCGGGCTAAAATATTTGCTGCGAAAAGTTAAAAACCATTTTTTTCGCTTCCTTGGGGCGCAAAGCTAATCAAGAGCTTGCTACTACGTCCTCCTACGCTTTTCCTCTTATTATGTAAAAGGAAGGCATAACAGCCCGCTATTTCTAAATCAGATAGGGGACAGTGCTTCTATTCGTTTCCACCTGAAATAAAAAAAAAAGCAGCCAACTTATGTTCACTCCAAATAGACTCCGTTTTCATTACGAAAATTTATTACGTCAAGATTTGTTGTTAAAATTGAATTATGGCAACATTATGGAAGTTCCTAGATTGTGTAAAATAATAATAGTTCCAAAGGCACCCTCTAATTTGATAAAAAATGTAAAATTAGCTATGGAGATTGTTTGTGGTCAAAAATTCATACGGACACGAAGCAGAGATTCGGCAGGAAAGTCGTTTCGATTTAATAAATTTCTATTGAATCGAGAGTCGAAAAAAGACACAGGATATGTCACTTACCTAGCACAGAGCACTCTACGAGGGCATACCATGTATAATTTCTTGGAAAAACTTATTACGATAATATCTTTTTACGATTACCCAGTTAAAGTACAAAAAAGCTCCATTCGATTATCAATGCCAACGCCGTTGTTACGATTATTTCCGGAAATACAAAATCATTTCGAGATTTTTGAACATATTCAAGGGTTTGATGTAACTATTGTTACTTCGGCCAAAACACAAGATGAGGCTTTCATTTTGTGGAGTGGTTTTTTGCAAAAAGAGGTTTAGTTATATGTCAAATCAAATTATACGAGATCATACACGTAGATTACTTGTGGCTAAATATGAATTAGAGCGAATGCAATGTAAAGCTATTTCTCGACACAAAAACCTCCCTAATCAAATACGTTATGAATATTTTTTAAAGTCGTCTAAGTTGCCAAGAAATAGTTCCAGAACACGAGTAAGAAACCGATGTATTTTCACAGGTCGCCCCCGTTCCGTATATAAGTTATTTCGCGTTTCTCGTATAGTCTCTCGTGAATTAGCATCTAAAGGTTCTTTAATAGGCATAAACAAATCGTGTTGGTAGTCAATGGAATAAAGGTTAGCTTTGCGAGTACCCATAGGGTGCAGCAAAAAAAACTCTTTTTTGCTTGAAATAGTTTTTTTTTGCTCTACGTTTTTTGGTTTCATCCTTTACAGCGCTGTGCGCTCTTTGGCTTCTGAATACCGAACGAACTCGACCGGTGTGCCGCGCTATGTATGCGCCCTAAACCCAAGACGTACTTGCTGGGCTTTGTTACCATAAGGTTGCAACATGCCCCACTCCTAATGAATTAGCAGTCTCGAGGCGGTTATACTGGAATGCGCGAAAGCCCCTCCTAAGCTAAACTACGGAAAAAATTATGTAGAGGACGGTTGCCTCGATCTTCCTGACTGAAGTTATAAAATTGCCATTATAACAAGAAGAATGCGGTCCTGTTTCCAAAGAGGTCAGGATCAAAATAATGAATAGAAAGCAGGGTCCTTTAAAATGAAGGATATTGAAACCACGGGCTTCGCCCTAAGTTCAAGAAAATCTCGCCGGGCGTAAACCATTATTGTATCACAATCCTACCTAACCATGTGGCTACTCTCTGCGTACTAAAATGCGCGAGTTGATGGCGTGGAATAACTCCATTGCTAGAATTCTACAAGATTTTGATTAGGTTACGCGCAAATCTCATCCGCTGCAATAAGCAGGCAAGGAACTCATGTTTCGTGCAGCGTGCTTGAATGAGCGTACAAGAAAATATCTATCCGCCCGCGTTTACTAATAAAATATATTCTACCGCCTCCGTCACCTTAATGAGCTTTTTTAACATAAGAACTTTCAAACGCGTAATGGTCAAATCCCATGAAATAAGAGTTCAACCTATACCCAAGTGAAGGCCAGAGCTCTTATTAGAAGCGCCGCAAAATACTTATAAATAGAATATCTCCATAGTCTACCGTAGGTGCGATTACTGGCGTGTAGTCTATAAAGAGGGTGACTATACGATGATAACTGGTGAATCTGCACCTGAATCAAAAGGTCGCGGCTGGGATGCTTTTAACATATAACCTTTGCATGCTACTTGCCATCAGCAAATCACGCGAAGTAATACTAGATTTGCGGATGAACCAAAAATGCCTTGAGAGCGCCCGCGGACGCCCGACGATAGCACCTCTGAGAATCAACTTGAGCTGTATGAAGCGGAAGCTTTCACGTATAGTTCTGAGGACCTACCTATTCCGATTATTCGAAAAGAGAAACGAGAGAATAAAACGCTTGCTTTTGTCAGCATCAAGGTGTCTCTGGTGTTTCCGTTTTGTGTCTCTATCGGGATTTTCTTACGATTTTGTACAATGCAAGTTTTCTATTAACAGATTCTGTAGGAAAGCAAACAGAAGGTTGAGAATCTTTTTAAAATGTCATTTTTTTGATCAAATCTATTCCAAAAAAATGAAAAAAATCTCTGAACCGAAGTCTCTAATTTCTTCATCAACAACTCGTTTAGGGCTTAGTATAATAAAGAATCTTATCCACTTCGAAGTGGGCTTTAATACAGGATCGTGAAGTACGAAAAACCGATGGCGAGATTCTATGCCAAGTTTATAAAAAAAAATTAAGTCAAGTTTATGGAAGCCAAATTATTTTGTTTTTTGGAAATAATTGGAGTTGGGTACAAAGCCAGTACTAATCCACAAGGCTCTATTTTATATCCAAAATTAGGCTTTAGTCATGAGATTCGACTTCAAGTCACGTCTGCAGTTCGCGTTTTTTGCTTCAAGCCCAATATCATTTGTTGTACCGGAATAGATCATCAAAAAGTAACTCAATTTGCTGCCAGCATCAAAAGTTGTAAACCTCCTGAAGTTTATAAAGGAAAAGGTATACAATATCGAAACGAAATTCTACATAAAAAACAAGGAAAAAAAAAATAAATCATGTCATATATTTTAGGAACTAATTTAGTGCCGAATGAACAAGTAGAAATTGCTTTAACTCGAATCTTTGGACTTGGCCCTAGAAAAGCAATTCAAGTGTGTGCTCAATTAGGTTTTAATGATAACATTAAAGTTAATAAGTTAACTAAGTATCAAATTGACCGAATTATCAAAATAATAAGTCAAAATTATTTAGTTGATTTAGAATTAACGAGAGTAATTCAGAGGGATATTAAACAATTGATGAGTATTGGTTGTTATCGCGGTTTTCGCCATAATGCGGGATTGCCCTTACGTGGTCAACGAACTCATACTAATGCTAAGACTTGTCGCAAATTCAGAAACGTTTCGATCAATCAACGAAGTTGATTCAGGCCGCAGGCTGTAAGTTTTTTTTATTATCCATGATAAATGATGAAGGCGCGAAGCGATGTGTAATGAAATTGAAATTTCATTACACAGTTTGTTATTGGCTTTTTCTCCGCAAAAACATCATCGATTGGTAAGGCCGGCTCCTATTGGTTGGCATATAGGCGCAACGGGTCAAAGGGCGCAGTAAATCTATATATATATATATTTTTTTTGAGTCATCGCATATTTTTCATCTATTCTTGCACCGTAACCGCTTCTCGGCAGGGCGGGCTCGGATAATAGAATCTCTCACCCAGAGAACCAAAAGCTGCGGCGTTCTCTTTTGTTTAATGGATTATTTTGTACAAATTTTTTCCACAAAATTTATTTTTGATTAGTAAACAGATAAAATGGATTGGAAAAAAACCCGATCGATGATATCAAACAAAATCTAAACGTTCAAAAAAAACTCATGCAGAAGAAAAAAAAGCACGGTATTGCATATATTCGATCAACTTTAAGTAATACCATCATTACTATAACAGATCATAAAGGAGATACAAAAACTTGGTCCTCCTCAGGTTCATTGGGGTTCAAGGGATCTCGTCGCTCAACCAATTATGCTGCTCAAGCAACTGCAGAAAATGCTGCCCGAACTGCTATTCAACTAGGAATTAAGTCGGTTGAAGTTGAAATAAAAGGGTTAGGTTATGGAAAGGAATCGTCGCTACGTGGTTTACGACTAGGAGGTCTTATTATTACTAAAATTAGAGATGTAACCCCAACCCCACATAATGGATGCCGACCCCCTAAAAAACGCCGTGTTTAAATATCATCATAAAGTTATTCATTTTCAATTACTTGACAATGCAATATAGTGAAATCCCGGGGTACAGGCCCGGTTTCACCATTTTCTAATGCTAATGTAGGAAGCCCTCGTTAGAGCGAGTTTATCCTATCTGGGGAGATAACAACAAGTGCCAATCCTTTCCAGTCTTATTATAAAAACCAGCCAAGTTTGTGGGTAAAGATACTTTCTTTCTAGAAAAAACAACAAGAAGTCACTTTGGATCAATTTATGACACGGATTTTCTTTTTTGAGGAAAGAAGAATCGAATAAACTCGGAAGCGAACCCGGGCTATTTTACTTGTCTTGTAGAAGATTACAGAAACGTAATAAAAGGCCGAAAGAAAATAGATTTTTGCTACACCCGCAATTACATAGTAATTGCATTCCTCATGAAACTGAGTATGAGGCGCAACTCTCAGCCATACGACTCCAGTCTCTCCTGGCTTGCCTTATTAGTCGAGATTGTGTAAATAGAACACGTCTTTACGCCTTCATTTGTGTTCTAACCACATGAAATGAATATGACATCACTTGGCTAAATGGTTGGGTTGGCCTCATTTCGATTGATCAGCCCTTGAATGGTCATTGTTTTGACAGAAACAAAAATGAAATTGTTATGCTAGAAGGTGCAAAATTAGTGCGACCCGTTGGCCCACAAACCTAAAAATACTTAAAAAAAAATATATATATTTTTTTTTTGGCCGGAACTTAGTATTCTAACTCTTGTCGGATGCAGGTGTAATCCCTGTTGCGCGGTAATGTCCCGCAAACTCTCGATCATTACATGGGAGTGGCAACCCCGGAATTCATAGCAGAATGGTCGCAGGAAGAAAACCGAGAGGAACACTTTGGTTAACGAGTTAAAGCTTCGGTGCCCGATCACCTTCGGTATGCTGAACCCTTACTGGGGGCTAGACTACAAGTCAATGAGGACGAGTATGATTAGCTTGATTTCTAATCATAGGCATTCTGGGAATGCAGTAAAAGAGGCCAGGAAAGTAGTTGCTTCCACTACGTTCTACGTGCATGTTCCACCTCCCGCAGTATTGCTCGTCTCTTAGGTTTTCGCAACAATCCGACTCGGGAACGGGGTAACTACCTTGAACTCCAAACAGATGATCGTAGGGTAGGCTAGCCAGGCCACATGTTCATTGGTAGCAGGATTCTCCAAAAAGCGAAAGCGCGGTGATAAATTCTTGTGATATGCTTACTTGGAGACTCATAACTTTGAAAAAAACTGGGTGTTCCGGGTAAAAACTATATATATTTTTTTTAAGTGATATTTTTCAATAAAAAATCTATTTTTTTTACCTGTGGCCTGGACACGCTATGCCCGGGCCAAAGGCCGAAGGGCTTGTGTTCAGATTAGAATCCAGGATCTATAAGGCTTCGCGGCAGAATGACCATAGAAAACAAAACGCAGGCACTCCAAAAGAGGCTAACGGCTGGAACACAGACCATATTGATAGGTATATTAAACAAATATGCAAACTTTTAATTGCTAAAATTTTCTTTTACATGGCCGAAACTCTCGAAGATACAAACATTATGAGAAGAGCCGTATGAGGCCGTAGGCTCACGTACGGTTCGGAAGCCGAGCTGCGTCAGCAATAGAGTGGCTTAGGTTAACATCGGAGCAGGAGCAGCTACCATTGCTTTAGCGGGAGCTGCTATAGGTATTGGAAACGTATTTAGTGTGCGCCTCGCTAGAGCGCGTTTGGATCAGCGAAGGTCAATAGATTATCGCCTGGGCGGTCCCCTAACCCGTAGCGGAAACAGACCGCAGGGAACCATAGCATGGGGCCTGGTTAAGTTTCGTGGCACGGTTATCACGAGTGCGTCAGGGTCAAGCGTTACCCCTTCCGACAAAGGTGGCCCGGAAGGCTCCAAGGCCCAACTAAATTCTTGGTGCGAACAACCCTCCGGGGGAAACTGCGAGAAGCATGAAAAACCGCTCACTAACCTAAACCACGAGCAAGCACCCAAACGTGAAAGCGAGGGATCACCCCAATAGACCCTTTAAGGTTAACACTTGGGTACATGCCAGTCAAAGAGCCGAGGTATAAACTAAAAATAAATGGGTGACAGATCAGCCATAGGTACTCCGGAGGATACACTGGGCAAAGCAAGTCGTGCATGCGACAATGCCCGTAACGTGAAAAATTTTGAGGAAAGGGCTGTAAATGGTAATGTGCTACCCTTTACAGACGCGGGCATGCCCGCGTCTGTAAAGGGTAGCAAGAATCAGCGGAAGCAACTACTAAAACTAACGCCAATAAAAAGCGCGGCAGACCGGTAGCGCCTCCCACGCTCTAACTTTAGCCAGATAGCATAGCCTACAGCCGGCGGAGGCTGTTTTCTACAAATTTGGTCCGAACCTGCAGATCACAAAGAAGGGGCAGAAGGTAGCGTCAATATACTACCCGAGAAATATAGAAAAGTTTCACATAAAATCAAAGCCCCGCTTTACTTAGTAAGATAACTACACTCGAAGAACCTTATTCTAGAGTGAAGCATGGCTACAGCCGGGCAGATTACTCACAATACACGGATGGATCCAACTTGTGCAGTAGCACAAACCAGCTTGCACTACATCACTTAGGACCCAAAGACCAAAGGGCTCTTGTCAAAGTAGCCATAGCCGAATCTAGAAAGTAGATCACACTATGCTGCAAATGCCATAGTTATGAGGTGCACGCGGAAGAGGAGGGATGGAATCGCATAGTAGCCGTGTGTCCCTGTGCAGAGAGGACTAGTAGTGCTTATACGGCAAGAAGCCGCAAAAGCTGAAAAATTTTGCCATGGACGAGCCACATGCGAAGAAACTTGCACGTGTGGTTCTGACCGGGGGGGAGAAAAGCACCCTATCGGAATTCTTCGATGTGCGGAGCTTCGCATCTGAAACCCGATGACGCTCTGCGTTCTGCCGGGGCCTTGGGCAGTAATCCAACTCCCGCCGACTCGCGAAGAGCTGGCAATGCCGCGGAGTTAGGGAAGTGGCTTGTTTAAGTGTAGGCGGACGAATCTCGACAATAGCCGCTCTTATAAACTAGGGGGGATTATTCTCATCACAGGTTGCCGCCCTTACTTGAGTATACCGAGAATCGACGGTGAGAGGGAGCCCCTAGGGGGGGGATGAACGACCTGTGGTCGCCGACTAACGTCGGTTAGGCTTAGAAAGCACTGAACAGGCTGGGCGGGTCGACAAAGATGACAGCTACGAGAATGGTAATCCTGGTGACAGAGATATACATTCGGGGATGAATGGAAAACCTCCCACAGAAAAGGCCGCAGGTCCAGATTCTTTCTCTGTCGAGGAATGTAGTTCTGGCTTTTTACCAGAAGAAAGCGAAAAAAAAAAGACTGTTTTTTGTGCTGCTTGCCTGGCAAAATTCTTCAATCTTACGCGTGAACCTAATGGAAAGTAGGAGAACCTGATGGAGATCATATCGGACTTCAACGTACTGATAGCAGCTTGAGATAAGCTGGAATCTGACTCGGATAAGGAGCGAAACCGACAATGAAAACACTGGAAGGTATTAGCCTATAATTGTTCCGAAAAGCCTAAGAGAGCCCGTAAAAAATTTACATTTTTTCTTTTTCTTCGAAATCACGTAAGATATGAAAAAAGAGGAGCCGTATGATGGGCAACTATCACGTACGGTTCTTAGGGGGGGGGGGAGTTGCGTATCATGGGTACCTTCTTCTCGCCGCGAAGGGCGATATGAAAATGACCCCCTATCCAACCTCATTCCGTTGCGCGAAATCCATCATTGGCTAAGCAATTATTTGGTTATGCCATTTTAGGTTTCGCTTTAACAGAAGCTATTGCTTTGTTTGCCTTAATGATGGCCTTTTTGATCTTATTTGTTTTTTAATTTTTCGGTGCTGGGATTTTTTGGGAAAAACAATCTATTTTGGCTGCACTTTGTTGGCGTAGCCAACAGGGCTGCGCCCAAAAAATCTAGATGTTTTGGCACCTTAGGGCCGAACGATTCGTACGTTCGAGCCCTTCACCACTTGCTACCAGGAGCATGAGCGTAAAAGAACTGAACTGACAACCTGCGGCCTTTCCAATGGCTTTGGGAGCAGAGCCCTAAAGGCTCATTGGATGAAAAGAGAAGCAGGCGCGAAGCGATATATATATATCTATTTTTTTTTCTTTTTTAGCTGTTTCACTTCTCGTTCTAAATAATCTTTAATAATCTCTCATAATG